TGATATCCTTCGGATAGGGTAATTATAGCTTATATTAAGCTTCTTTACCTGATGTTACATAATTACTTATTCCTAGTAAAACTACTACACATGTAACTGTTATAACGTTTACTAAGTCAAGATATACTGAAACGAAACTAAATATAGATAAGTAGAAACAAACTCCTATTAATATATAAAGAGCGTAATCTGTTACAACTCCTTTACTTAAACCTGATATAGTTTTACTTGTTCTAGTTAATAGAACGTTCATTCCATAAGGACCTACTCATTCTATACTTCCTTTATCTAAGACTTTAGTAGTTTGACCTCCTAAATCTAATACAGTGTTAACTATATACTTATTATAGAATAATTCTACTAAGAAACGTTGATTGAAGAAACCAAATACATAGTATCCTAATCTAGATAATTTAAAGTCTGTTACAGATTTAGGCATAAATTCTGGATAGATTATAGCTAAAGCTGAGAAACCTACTGTAAAGAAGAATGGTAATAATTTGAAGAAAGTAGGTACAGCGAATTCTGTATCTATTAATATTTCATGCATTGGATGTATGAATATACTATTATCAGTAAAGAATCCTGAACCTAATCCTATAAATATATCTTTAGTTAAGAATCCAAAGTATATAGAGAAAATAGCTAATATAACTAATGGTAAGCTTAAGAAGATATCACCTTCATGAGCATTTTTGTAATAATTCACAGGGCCATTAGGGTTAGCTAAGAAAGTTAAGTATAATACTTTAACTGAATATAATGTAGTAAATATTGCACCTATAGTAGCAATAAAGTAAACATTAATACTACTGAAGTGATATTGACCATAAGCAGATTCTAATATAAAATCTTTACTGTAGAAACCTGTCATGAAAGGGAAAGCTACTAAACTAAGACTTGCTATTAAAATAACTGTATAAGTTAAAGGTAAGAATGATATTAATCCTCCATATCTTCTTAGATCTTGATTATCTGATACAGCGTGTATAACAGCACCAGCACCTAAGAATAATAATCCTTTATAAAAGGCGTGATTAATCAAGTGGAAAATAGCTATATTATATGAAGATAATCCTATAGCTATAACCATCATACCTAATTGACTCATTGTAGAATAAGCAATAATTTTTTTAATATCTTGTTGGAATAATCCAATTAAAGAACTAAATACTGTAGTAATAGCCCCTAATCATAGACATATTAATAAAACTGTTGAACTGTATTCTATTAAAGGAGATGAACGTATTAATAAGTAAACTCCAGCTGTAACCATTGTAGCTGCGTGTATTAATGCAGATACAGGTGTAGGCTATTATGTTAATTTATAATATATATTGATTATAAATATGCAGTTAATTACTTAACTGATCGGACTATATCTTCATTTACATTAAGAGATGATTTGTTTAAGTTATTTTTTAGAATTTAGATATAATTCGGTTATATCATATATATAATTATAAGTAGAAAATGCAATATATATAGACATTAAACACGAAAATACTAATAAAGTTGCACCTATTGTCATTCATATTCAGTTTGTTTTACTTGCTAGGTTAACTGATTTTATGAAATAGGAATGAATTCGTTCACCTCATAGGTGTTTTAATAATATAAATTTATGATTGTTCTTAGCGATCATACTATAAGCATGAGATATTAATAACAAATAAAGGAGAACTGGGATACAACATCTTAATATTAAGACGGAAGTTAAAAATTGAATTGTATCATCCTCTCAATTATAATTTGTTAGAGTTTTCTTAGAAGAATCAATATCATGACATATTCTTACTATGATATCAATATCTTCAAGAAGACAATAAGCTAAATATACAGAAATTATACTCACTATAACAGTCAAAGTTTAAATAGCTAATATAACTCATATATTATTACGTTTATAAACATACAAGTAAATTAATAATAATAATACTATAATACATATTATAATATTTCAATTAAGAAAATACATTATATTGTCTATATTATCTCCTTCTTCTATTATAGATTTTGCTGGATAAGAATCACTCTTTCTAGAATAATAATTATTGGCGTTCTTTTGAACCACTATGTTAAGGTAATTTGCCGCAACAAAAGCAGTTCCACCTATAATACCACCAGCTGCAGTATAAGCTGCTTTTGTTCCAGGAGGCATTGAAGCTACTACCTTAGATTTAGATAGTGCATATATTCCTGCGGAAACTGCACCACCTAACCCACACTGGTTCCTATTTTTCCAGGTATTGTTATATTAGGGTTATGTAAATGAATTTCAGGTTTATTAACACTAAGATTATTATTAGAAGCATTTAAACCATTAGATGCTTCATTTATTGCTTGTTTCTTTTCGTTTAAATCCTCACCAGCCATACATAATACAGGTGAAAATATATCATTAATTAATATATATATATTAGGTATAATATAAATAATAATAATATAACTGAAAAACATTTCTTATCTATAATAGCCTTAAATACATTACTTTCTAATACTTGTTCGTTATTATTTAGTCTATTTATATTATCTTTATATTTTCTAATTAATGTTAAACCTTCAATACTATTATGGTTTTTATTAATTATCAATTTATATATTTTTATTCAATTAAAATATGTAATATATTTCTTAGTTTTTAAAGAAAAGACACTAAAGTATTGTACAATAGAAGATAATTTCGTAGTATTTACCACAACATTATAACCATCATAACTTTTTATATAGTGCTTTTTACCACCAAGAATATTTGCTAAATGATCCATATTTTCCGTATTACCTTTTTGAGATAAAATATATCTTAATCTAATTAAACTAGCAGTTTGAGTCTTGTTATCACTAATAGAACAAGTGAAACATCCTTCTGCATCAGTAAACCCTGATAATCAAGAATCATTTAAACTAGGTTTGAAGTCTTCATTTAAATATAAAACATTTTCTTTATATTTAATATTAAAAGCTTCTAGTCATAATTTAAATTGTATTTTTCTACTTTCAAGAAAAATACTTCCATTAAATATAGAAATAAGTTTTGATAAATTCTCTTTATCTCTAACTCTATAACAATGAGTTTTTCTCTTAGAGTCTTGTATTCTAACTACGCCAAACCCTAACATTTTTTTAATCCTAAATAGAACTTGAGCATCATTACTTGATTGTGTAATTCTAAATTCCAAGTATCCATCTTTATTAATTATAAAAGATCCGTCTCCTTCGACGAATCCTACAAATCATAATTTAAACAAATCATCTTTCAATATAAACGCTTTACGTGTAGTCTCTGAGGAACTTCTATTGGAATTTCCTGCGGATTGTCCCTCATCTTGAATTTTTCCGATTAAACTATATTTAAGTGGACCAAGATTTAAAACGGGATGTTCCCGCATATAGTAAAGTTTAAGGAAAGCCCTGTTTAACAAACCTTCCATAGCCATAGGTAATCATATATGAAGACCTACTTGTGAACTTTTTGCCATAGCACCTATTAATAAGCAAATACCTATTATTGTTATAACATTTTCGTTAATGTAAGGAGCAACTGAGAATACTGTACTATAATCTAAATTCGAAACTTATAACTTTTCAGCTATAACTGGACTATATCTTCACCCCTTAAGGGGGTATAACGTGTAGTCTCTGAGGAACCCTTAAATAATAAAGGATTATTTTTAGTTTCCTGCGGATTATCCATTTTCATCCTATTGTTGTTACAATTTTTAGATTCTATTCTTTTTAATTTTTAAGCTTTGTGTACGCAGTTATATAAAGTTTTCACAATAATCTATAAAAAGACTTTAGGACTTTCCCGCATATAGTTATATAATAAGAGAGACATTACTGTCTCCCACGGCAATTTATTTAAATTGTAAAGAATTCAAATGTGAAAAATCAAATATTTTTTTCTTAGTGTTAAACTCATTTTTAATAGCTTTTATTTTCTCTAATTTCTCTTTACTTAAAGATCCTCTATGAAGATCTTGAACAAGACATCAATCTTTATATGCTAGGTACTTAGATGAATACAAAGGATAATTATCAAAATAAATACGAAGTATTTCATGACTTCTTGAGTTGTGAGCCACCGCAGCGAAAGCGTGAAATACTTTATCTTCGGTTTTTCTAGTTCTAGTGTATAGATTTACGGTAAAAAATCCGGCAATTTCGCTCATAATATTAAAAAAGCTAGATCCACCTTGTTCTAAAGTAACCTCTCTCGAGTAATTTTGTTTTACTTCTATTCGAAAAGAAGTTTGAACACTTGTTCTTAAGAATACTCCATTTTTCTTACGATCGTATATAGTTATACCGAAACACCCATCGGCGTCTGTAAATCCAGCTAATCAGCTATTGCTATCTAAACAAGAAGAATCTATACCTAATAACGGTATAGAACTATTATCTTTTTCATTTATTCAACGAATAGCTCTATGTAGTGCTTCTATTTTAGGTGTACGCATATGACCATTAACTAAATTGATTATTTTTAATACTTCTTGTTTAGCTAAAATTTGTAATAATACATGACCTACACTAGATCTATCTATAATTTTACCTACTTTTAAGCCAGTAGATAATTTTTCTGCTAAAGGTTTATCGTTAATATTAAAAGCAATAATAATCTTTGGTCTGTACTCTTTTTTTTGTGTATTTTTATCGTGAACAGCTATGTGCCCATCTCCTTCGATTAACCCTGCTAAATATGGAGCAAAAGATGAATTAGAATACTTTCTAATAGTAGTACTAGATATGGGATTAAAATTACTAAGTAACGGACCTAAGCATATATTAGTATTATTCAAAGAATACTGAGTTAATGAACTAATTTTTTGTTTTTTGTCTTTGAAAATTTTACAATTTTTTCTGTTACCTAAAGATCATAATAATATGAACATTCCAATTGTTAAGAAAGCATCACCAACTCTATTAGTTAAGAATGCCGATAATGAACTTTGGTTAGCTGCAATTCTAGTGAATCAGAAACTAACTAAAAGGTATGAACAAACTCCTACCAAATCTTTAAATTATATACATAAAGAGCTAGTATATAATCCCTGTACTTCAAAATTAAGCCTTGGTATATCTATAAAGATATAAAGATTCCGACTGTGCATTAAGCAGCGTCTCAGCCACCCACCGTTGAACCAGTCTGTCGCGATCAATAAAATAACCGACGATCTTTAAGCTAACTCTGCTTAGTTGATCGTTTACAACGATATCGCTAATAATAACTATAACTTTACGTTATGATATATCTTCTATTTTATTATTCCTTAATATATCTTTATTATTAACTATAATTAAATTTTATATAACATAGATTTATGCATATATGGTCCTACTATATCTACTAATTTTACTTTTTGACGCTTATGTATATAAATAACTCATTGATTAAATGTTTTTTCTTCTAATCTACTTGTTAATTGAAAATTATTATATAAAACTTCTTGAATATATACTAATTGTTCTTTTTTAAAAGCTCTAGTATGTAAAATAGTTTGATTATAAAAAGATTTACTTCCATCGTCCATAATTCAATAAGCTAACCCTCTAGGTGTTAATAGTTCATTAAGATTAGGAATTATTTTTAATTTATTAACATAAAACAAATCATAATAATAATTTAAACAAGGCATAGCTAAAGTTCTAAAATATAAAGATTGAGTTGTAGTATTTCTCTTTTTATTATGCCTAGTTAATATAGTGGGTTCCATAGCAGTCAATGGTTTTAATAACTCATATAAACTTTCTAAATATTCAATTTTATCAGGCTAAGATTGTTCTATTCTAAGTCTTGTATTATGACTAAGCTTAGATCTTTCTAAAAATCCGTCTCCTAATATAATACCTATTAATGCTTCTTTTTGAATATTGGTTAATATATAGTTGTCTTTATATTCTTTAGAATATTTTACATTAATAGAATAATATCTTTTCTGTATAGGCAAATTAATATTAAATTTATGTCTTTTGTTATTATTTTTGTTATTAAAATTTAATCATTTAAGGCCATTATGGTAACCTTCTCAACCAACGAACATTACTAAGTAATTGTTACCTGTTACTAATATGATCATCATAAAAGTGAACAAGCTTAAGTAACTAAAGAATCTTTGACTGTGTGGGTCATGACTCATATAACCTATAGAATAGAAATGAACTAGAGTACTAATCACTAATACAGGTATTAACATTGACACTGTTAAGCTATCAAATTGGAAATTTCATACCATGTTAAATGATTCACTATCTAATCATTTGAATAAAGTTATAGAAACAGGATTGTTACTAAATCCTATTTCAAAGAAACCGATAACGGCTAAAACTGTAGTTGCCAATATACTTGAACAACCAATTATACGACTACCTGTCACACCGACTTTTCTACCAAAAAATCCGGATACTATAGACCCTAATAAAGGTAATATAATAATACTTAAATACATTATTTATATTCTATTGCGATACTTCCTCTTCGTTTTTTCCCTTTGCCTTAGGAATATAATTCCCTTAGACGGGCTGGGTATTTCCATAACCTTTCAGTTATGCCTGACTATATCTTAAGCAAATAATTATACATAATTATTTACCAATCTCCATTTAGCCGATGAACTGCATACCAATTAATAATTGGCACTTGGCTGCGGATTATCTATTTCATTTCTTCATACAAATCGTTTTTACCTTACAACGAGTCATTACCTGTTCCATTAATTACATTACTGTATTAACTTGGTAGATTTGTCTTTAAGAATTTCCCGCAATTTGAAGATTTTGCCTTATTAAAAAATAAGACTAGGCAAAGGTTCACTTCACCTTGACCAATATTCTTCTAGCCCTTAAACTAATTATTAATATTAAAATAGTTATTTTATAATTTTATTTTTTAATTTTAATATTTTATTTAAACCTTCTTCACTTAAATGTTCTTTATTTTTAATAATAAAAGCTGCATGTTTAAAATTTATATAATTTGGATATTTAGATCCTACTATACGATACTGTTCAAAGAAAGGAATAATATGTTCAATTATATGATCAATTCTTGTAACAATAAATTCACAAACATCCCGATTTTTATAATCATTTATATAACCACAACCAAAAATATTAATAAAGTGTTTTAATAATAGTATATCTCTTTTATCTTGAGCTATAGAAAAACGTACAGATGTAGATAAACCATTTTTAGTTTCAGATTTTTGTATTGCTATATAGAAATTAGATTCCCCTGTAGCGAAACCTGCTATTCATTCAGGAGACATAGAACTATAGGTTATATTAACATTTGGTTTATTTATAAGGATAGTATTAGGAAAAGCTTCTTTCAAGTTTTCAGATAAACCTCAGTTAATAGATGCTTTTATGTTTACTATCTTTTGCAAGCCTACTAAAGTACTATGTTCTTTTTCTTTCATAAGTGAAACAATTTGTTTAAATAAAATATAATCTAAATATTTTTTTGTTAATAAAGGATAATTATCAAAGTGAGGTATTATCACATCAATTAAATCTTTAAAAGTACTAACTCTAAATTCTACAGTAGATTTATTATTAGGTTCACTTAAATAACCTATATTTCCTGCGCTGCGCAGCAAGCTATGAATTTTTGTACTGATTTAATTAAGTCCCTATCTTTTTCATGCATCTTTATTTGAATTCTTGGTTGAACAGTTCAACCAGTTTTATATCTAGAATTTTTAAGAATCGTTACTACAAAAGAACTTTCAGCATCAAAAAGCCCAGTTATAAACCAGGGATCTAAGGTTGAATTACTATTTCTTATTGTAGAATACTTTCTTATTTGATTCAATAAAATTATATAATTTTTATCATAATTAGCTTTAGTATTATTTACTAAAGCTATATAATTAGTTATAGAAGAATCTCTTAGTCTATAAAAGGCTACTAAAATAGCCAAACCTAAAGCAGATTCTGCACCGGCAACTACTATAATGTATATAGCATATGTTTGCCCTATTATATCATCAAGATTAATAGAACTTATTAATATTAGGAATGTTATAGATAATAGCATTATTTCTATTGAAATAAGCATTAATATTATATTTTTTCTATTAAATACGAACCCTAAAATTCCTATTAAAAAAAGTACTAAAGTTAAACTCATTTTTAATTAAATATTTAATCAAATTATTCTAAACATGTTTAGTATAGGTATTTTAAACAAAACTATACTAGAGGCATCATAGAGTCGAACTACAATTGTGATGGCCGTAACATCAAGTTTTACCATTAAACTAATACCTCTTTTTATCTGATAATTATTTTATCAGTTAAAAATTGCAATAATGCTGTGCTTTAATTAAGCGTTGTATAATCAGTGAACAAATTTGTCTATATTTACAGATTCTATAACTATAGGCATTGAACTGTGTAAGATTCCACATATTTCTGAACATTGCAAGTTGTCTCTACGTTTATTTAATGTAAAAGATGATTTTTTTAGCTAATTTATTAGATTAGCATTATGATATATTAGTAGGATAAAGTATTTTGAATATTTATCTAGTTATTTATAAGTAAAATAATAATCTTTATAAATTTTACCATCTTTTAAACGAAGATTTAAAGATTTTCTATCTAACTTGATGTTTAGAGTATCAAAGTATTTAATTGTATCAATAATACTTTCAAATTCTTTATCAAAATTTTCTCCTATTACTAATATAGGTTTATTTTTTTTTATTAATTTTTAATGAATCCAAGTCTGTATTAACTTTTAATTTTTTATATTCATCAATAATTAATCCTACTTCTTCAAAATTATCAGGTAAATTATTCTCTGAGTATTTACACAAGAAATTATGAAATACTTTTTTGTCTTTTATATATTTAGTTAGAGTGTCTCTTTTAATAGTTAAACCTAATTCTCTTAGATATTCAATACAAGATGTTAAAGAATTGAAATTTAAAGTATGACCTTTGTGAAGCGAATCTACAAATGTATTTTCTTCTTTAATTTCTAATTCCACTGAAATACTTCTACGAGTTCCTAATGTATAATTCTTTTGTCTTTCTTCTAGCATCATAGCTATTAAATCTTTCACAGAAATATTGCTTATTAAAGCAGTAGGTATAGGATAACTCAATAACAAGAATTTATTCAGATATGGCATTTTAGAATCTACATATTTTTTACTAGTTTCTGTATGTATCTTTAATATTCTTTTTAATTCTATTTTAGATTTAGCATGATAATAAAGAGTACTACATGCTAGGTCATAAACATAAATAGGATCACCTTTTGAGGATCCTGCGTTAACAACTCTTAGTGTATTTAAGTTAAATTCTTTATCTAATAAATAATACTGTTCTAATATTAAAGAATCTTGATTACTAAATTTATTACTATCTAATTTAAAGATTATTAATTTAAAAGCTTTTAGTCCTTCTTTGCGAAGTAAAGGCAAAAATTTACCCACTAAAGGAAAATCTCCTTTGAAATAGTAGTCCATTCTACGTCTTAATAAATTAGATGAACCTACATATTTCTGATTTGAATCTTTATGTATAAAGATATATACACCAGAGAAACCTTTATATTTAGATTTACCAGTTAATTGATCCAAAAATTGATTATTTTCCGGTGTTGATATAGGAAGGTCCATCTCAATACCTTGAACTTTTAATAATTCTTCTAATTTTGAATTAGTAACTGATAAATTTTGATTTAATAATACTTTATTGATAACTGACGAAGTAATAGGTTTTCCACTTTTTATATGTTCTAACGCTATAGACTCAGGGTTATTTACCAGAGGTCTAATTGAATTAAAGGATCTACTTGAGCTAAAGCATCTAGTTAAAGATACAGCCGCTATAGAACCTAATCCAGCACGTTTATCAAATATGAAGTGATTATTAGAAACACTTCTACTAATTGTATCATGCAATACTACAATAGTCTTTCATATGAAAGACAAGTGTTTCTTGTGTTGGTACTAATTATTTATTTTACATTAAAATAAGTTTAGCAAACTATTGTAGAGATCCCTAAATATAATTAATAAATTAATATATATCTATTTAACAAAAAATACAAATATTCATATTTTTCTGCACTCTTTCAAGTGGGGTTTGACTATACCTTAAGCATTATTAATTATAATAACACCAACCACCGTCTAGTCGATGAACAGCATACCGGTACTTATAAGTATTCGGTACTTGGCTGCGGATTGTCCATTGAATAATAAATCTTGATTTTACCGTACCACGAGTCATTACCTGTGCCATAAGTTATGTTACCATACTTACTTGGTTAAGATTCCTTTAGGAGTTTCCCGCAATTTGATGATTTTTAACCGTAGGTTCACTACAGTTTTGGCCATTGTTCGAGACCATAGAATACACCTTCTCTGTTAATAAATACTGATACTTGATTTAATCTACCAGGATATGCATCAGTTTTTATACCTAATGAAGGACAAGCAAATGAGTGTATAACGTCTCCAGATGTTATAACAAATCTGATATGTGTTAATTCAGGAACTATAACTCTGTTATCCACTTCTAACATTCTTAATCCACCGTCTTCTAAGTCTGATTCTGGTACGATATATGAATCAAATTCTATAAATTCTTCGTTAGAATCTATAAAATCTGGGTATTGGTAGCTTCAGTATCATTGGTGCAAAATTATCTAAATATTTTTTTTTTCGACTGTACATTAAGCAGCATTTCAGCCACCCACCAGTGACCCAGTCTGTTGCAATAAATATAAAAAACAAATTATTTACTGACAGTCTTGTATTATAATATGATACATTTATAATATTTTAACTGTTTTCACTAGTGTCGCCAAAGGAAATTTGGCCTTTGCCTGAGAATATTTTCCTTTAAGTATTCCGTCGAATACTTAGATACAAATATACAAATATTTATATCACGACTATCAAATATGTGCGAAGTGGTTAGAAAACTTTTTTTTTGGTACTATTATTGTAACATAGCTTTTATCACTTCATTAACTATATTTTTTATTAATATATATATATATGGTTTTTTATAAGCCAAGTTTATAATGCATAGATGTGTGCATATAAGGTAATACCAGCTCTTTAAGCTTTGTAATAGATGATCCTTTTATATAAATAGATTGTCTATCTATAGAATTTAAATGTTGTATAGTGCAATCTAGGTTAAACTTTGTCGTAAGCATATTATGTAATAATTTTACTTCTTCAAATGTAAAACTGTTAGTAGATAATCTTAGACCAGGTTTAGCTAAACCTCCGTCATCCATTATTCAAATTGCCAAAGATAAAGGTGTAATATACTCTACCATATTAGGATTTATATATTTTATACCGTTTTTATAAAACATTGAATGTATTCATTTCAGGCTCCTGAAAGTATAAGTATTAAATTCATAACCATAATGAATTTTTCCTTTCAAGGGTCTAGTATATTTTCTCGGTTCTAGATTAGAGCAATAACCTCTTTCTAAAAAAAATAGATTTAATCAAAACAAATAATCTTTATGTTTTAGACTTTGTCTAAAACAGAATCTTACTCCCTCTATTGTTCTACTATTAGCATAACCATCTCCTAGTAAAGACCCAAATAGAACAGATATTATATCTGCGTTATGGGGACCTATTCTGTTTTTGGCTGCTACTTTAGTGTGGAAATTGTTATATATATATTTACAGTACTTGTTATTGTTTTTTTTACCTCTTATTGTTAATGTTAACATGTTAGTCGTGAATCTAACATTAAAGGCGTTTTCTATTTTATTTAACATAAATGATTTAGGGCCACCATTCCTTTTGGAATTACCCTCTGCTAAAACAGTCATTGAAGGATCGTTTACTTCATCCATTAAATATAATAATTTAAATGAAGGGAATGCGATTAATATTAATATAACAGCAGGTGTTATAGTTCATATTAATTCGATTAAAGTCAAAATACTTATGCAGTTTCCTACATAACTGGACTATATCTTACCTATTTGCATAAGTTTCCACGTCTAGTCTCTGAGGATCCTACTCAATTGCTGATTATCCATTGTTACATCCATTAAGATTGTCACTATTTAAAAGTACTTAAGGCTTTAGGAGTTTCCAGCATATAGTGGAATTTGATTCATAGTTATCCTAATCTTTTATAATAAGTTGAGTAGCCCCTGCTGCGAAGCAGCAGGGCTGCTTCGCAGAGAATTTATATCTATCTTTATAGATCTCACCTGAATTTCTATATCTTATAATAGTACTACCACTTATTTCTAAAAATTTACCTGCTCTTCTGGCAGAAACAAAACTACCTATTAATTTAAAACCTTCAGATGAACATTTTTCATATATATATATAGGATTACCTCTTGCCAAACTCATTTTTAATTTAGTTTCTTCAGTATGAATTCTACCTAAAGCTTTTTGCTTCATTAAATCAATACTAGGTTCCTTATGAGTTTGACCAAATAAAGGATTATTTTCTTTTAATTTACTTATACTCATTAAGGCTTTAGTTTCATATGAGGCAGTACGACCAAATAAAGCTGATTTTTCCTTCACATAAATTCCTTTTGGGCTGCGCAAGCTAAAGCATGAATCACTAATTTTCATTTTAGTTTCTTCAGTATGTTTATGGTTAAGAGAACTTCCTGCGATCTTTAATGTATTATATTTAGGTTTTAGTTTATCAAAATAATACTGTTCTCTATTAACTAAATCCGAAATTTCACAATATTCTAAAATTGTAATAGAAAAATTAGAAAAACCGTATTTAATTAATGCTCTTGAAATTACTAAACTATCTTTATGTTTTAAATAACTATTAAAATAATTTTTAAATCTATTAGCTAAGTTTATAGATTGTCCTATATATATATCGTTTGTTAATTTATTAGTAAACATATAAATTCCTGATTTATCTTGGTTTTCTTTATAAATATCTTTTCTTATAGAAAAGGGATTTTCATATACCTTTATATAAGGCACATTAGAGCTTGCGCAGGCTTCAGAAGAGCTGTCAGGTAAAGTACTATAAGTACGTGTAATATTATTATTAGAAATAGAAAACTTATTATTTTTAGTATACTTTTGAATAGGCACTTCTCTACCGTGATTTAAGTATTTGTGTGATATAGGTGCTTTTGCAGCAGCAAAATTTCTTATTATTGAGAATAATACTCATCCCACTGCGAATAAGATTAATACTAAGTAATACATAATGTTATCATGTAATTCTATTAATCCTTCCATTTGTGGTGTAGCACTGTCTTGGAAGTAAATACCTCAAGCTACAGGTGCGTCAAAAGATACAAATGAATTTAATAAATTTTTCATTGCGAAGCTTGTAATAATAATAAAATTTCTAATTATGTATAGAATAACAAAGGTTATTTATACTTTGTAGAATTGTTTTTTGGTTAGTTATACTAACATTCCTACCCACCCTAGCCCTTATAATTAAAAATAATTTAATTAATATGTATTATGCAATGTATAATAAAAGTAATGACATTATTAAACCGAATACAATGATTATTTATTCTTTTAAAAAGTATTAATGTAGATAGTAAATATCTTTGACATATTAATCCCCATTTACTAATGTTATAAAATTTATAATAATCATTAATATTAAAGCAATGATAATAAGTAAAGTGTTAATAAATACATAAGTATGTTGTAATTTAACTCTTAATTTAATAAAAGAAGCTAATTTAGGATATTTCTGTTCTAAATTAAGCTTATCTATTAATTTATTACCATATACAGAAAATAATATGGTAACAAGACAAGTTAAGACAAAAATAGAACTACTGATATTAATAACCAAACAAATTTCTGTTATAGTTAAATTTGATAAATAATTATTGAATTCATTAATTAATTTTATTACATAATTATCATCAGCTAATTTGTTTATAGAACTTTCAAATTGACTGTATTTTTTGTTTACTTTGTCAGTTATTTCTTGAGCTCTTTCAAAAGCCCTACCAAATTCTTCTTTATAAGATTCGAAGAATTTACTAAAATTTTCGTCAACATTTTCGCTAGGTTTATCTCAATACTTTTTATTTATATTTGATAATTCATTAAGAGAATTTTTAACTTCTTTAAACGAATTTTGCATATCTATAATTTCATTTTTATCTTTATTAGTCTTTTCCATATTATCATATAATGAATCAATTTTTTGATTCATATCTTGAATATTTCTATTAACTTCTTCAGCTTTTTGTTTACTGGTAATTCTTTCATAGAAGGCTTGATACCCCAGAACAGTACCTCCTCCTGCAATATATTTTCATATAGAATTAAAATTAAATTTCATAGTTTTTATAATAATAAAATTTCTAATTAAAATAGAATTGTTTTTTGGTTAGTTATACTAACATCCCTACCCACCCAAGCCCTTATAATTAAAAAATCTTTAATTAATACGTATTATGCAACGTATAATAAAAGTAATGACATCATTAAAGCGAATAACGCTGTAGCTTCTGAGAAAGCGAATCCTAATATTGAGTAAGTGAATAATTGGTTTTTTAATGAAGGGTTTCTAGCAACACCTAAAATTAAACATCCGAATACTACTCCGATTCCTACTCCAGCTCCTGCAACACCTACTGTTGCTAATCCTGCTCCTAATATTTTTGATGATTGTAACATAATATTTGTATAATATTAAAAAATAAAAATCTCGTAAATTGTTATGCTTTTTAGTTAGAAATATAAATTTCACAAAATAATAAAGACGAATTTAGATAAAGTAAATAATACTTTATTTATATTAGCTTTAGCTTGTTTAGCTGCAGCATAAAAATTATTTAATTATTGATTATTTGTTTTCTATAAATGTATTAACAAATTTTTTTGATTTGTTGAAATAGTTATATGATTGTCTACTATCTATTTTTAAGGCTCCTTTACCTAATTCGAATACGAATCCGGCTGTTATGATACCTATAAATAGTAATACTATTATTAAACCGTATACACCATTTTCATATCCACTCATACCAAAAGGATATATTACTAATATTTCTAGGTCTAATATTAGATATACTAATGCAAATATGAAGAATTTAACTCCGAATTGAGCTCTATTCTGTCCTAAGAAACTGTGGAAACCACATTCGAATATACTATATTTCTCTTGATAAGGGTTATGAGGTGCTAATACGAAATTAAGAACTAAGAATAAGATAGCTATAGCACATACAAGAATAAATAAGAAAGTTACGCTACTCATTTAACAGTTAAATAAGATTTGTACCAATATGGTCAAGATTGTTAATTATTAATAATTATTATTATTAATATTTCAATATATTTCTATATTGTTCAGACTATGTCTTTATTACTTAAAGTAATATTGGATGTTTTATACATATAAGGTAATCTAGTCGTTGAACGGTTTTAATAAATTTAATTATATTAAACTTCGCTGCAAGTTGTTTATTTTCTAATAAGGTTTCTTGCAATTTATCCAATTTACAATCATTATACACAGGTTGTGTATAATATAAGGGGGCAATCCATGTATTTGGTATATATTTTATTAAATTCTATATGAATTCATATTTTCTTTTATTTTACATATTTTTTTAAATCCTTCTCCTGTTAAATGATCTTTTAATTCTATTATTTTAGCTGCTTCAGATCAGTCTATAAAATCTTTACATTTAACACCTATAATGTTATATTTATTAAAGAAAGGTATTATATTAGAATTAATATCCCCAAATTTTCTAACAACGAAAATCACAGCTTTTTTATCTTTATCATGATAATAAAAATTCCCACAACCAAAATAATTAACAAAAGATTTTAACAATTCTTCATCTTTTATATGCTGAGAAACTCTAAAACTTAATGAAACAGACTTATTTTCTGCTTGTATACTAGTATTTATAGAGAAAGATCCTTCTCCGGATGCAAACCCGGCCATTCATTGAGGGTGAGGCACTGCCATGTTCTCAACTAATGGTCTAACTACTGGTATTGTATTAGCAAAATTATTTTTATTAGTTGAAGATAAACCTAAGTTCATTGAAGCACATATATTAACAATTTCTTGTAAACCTTCAGAAGTTAAATGCTCTTTATTGTTTAATTTATTAATAATTAATTTGAATAATTCAAAGTCTGCTTTTTTCTGTAGCCGGAGGCTAGTAATTAAAGTATATTTATCAAAGTGAGATATTATTGTATCTACTTCTTTTAATGATCTTACTTTATAAACACATTCTTTATTAGAAACATTAATTGAACCAATATTATTAAAATATATTTTTATCATTTCTAATAATGATAAATCTCTTATATCAAGTTTTATTTGAAATGTAGGTCTTACTCTTCATTTATCTTTATTTTTTTCTAAATGTACCATAAAAGAACCTTCAGCATCTGTAAATCCTGTAATAAATCAAGGATCTATAAACTTATGATTGTAATTGTGAATATTTGTAGTATAATTTTTAAAAAATATAGTAGAATATGTTTTAAGAAAATAAAAACATCTAATAGATTTGTATGTTAAATTTATTTTATAAAAAAATGACAAAAGTTTTTCTTTACCCATGCTTAGCCATTCTTTATTTATGAATATAAATGATAATATTATTAATGTTATAATAGATATAACAAAAGCTATTGGACTTGAGATAGCTATATTGTTGTATTTGAAGTTTACACTTCTAACAACATTTCTATTACTGTCTAATACATTACCTTTTAATGTTAAATTTTCTAATAAAGTATTTACTTTATAATCTGGTTTACTGAAGAATATTTCTTTTATTATACCTAAGTAATAAATACCACCTACTACACTTGTTAGTATAGCTACTAAAGATAAGAATACTAATCCTTTATCTAAAGCTGCGCTTAATACCATCTGTTTACCGAAGAATCCTACTAGAGGAGGCACACCTACAAATGAGAAGATTGTAATAGCTAAACTTATAGCTAATACTGGATTTATATAGAAGTAACCTTTTAATTGACTAACTAATTGTATAGGTGAATTAGTTTTATCCATTAATTCTTCATGTTCTTTATTATCACTAGTATAGCAATATAAAGAGAAACCTATAGCAACTAATATAATAAATACGTTTAAGTTACTTATTGTATATTGTGTTAAATAGAATAAGAAAGCTTGTGTTGATTCAACACTAGAAATACCTAAAGCTAATAACATAAATCCTACGTGAGATATTGTACTATAAGCTAATAGTCTTTTAATTCTGAATTGAGTTAAACCTACAACTGTACCAACTATTAATGAAAATAATGAACTCATTAATAATATAGATGTTCAGCTCATTTCTGTAGCCGAGGGCTCGAAACGATTATTAGTATAATAAACTAATTGTAATAACAGTATAAATATAGATATTTTAGCAATTAAAGCTACAAAAGTAGTAACTATTGTAGGTATTGCGTCGTATACATCAGGAGATCAGAAATGAAATGGTGCTGCACTTATTTTAAATAAGAATCCTATAGTAAATATTACTAAAGATAAATTTATATAATAAGGTTTGTATCATAAGTCTGTAGAACTTACGTCACTTATACTTGTAATAATGTATAAACCATCTAAACTTGTACTACCTGAATTGGCATATATTAAAGCTGTACCTAATAAGATAAAACAAGAACTTAATCCACCTAATAAGAAGTATATTAAACCTCCTGTAGTAGATAATTCTGAATTTCTATAAACAGTACTTAATATATATAAACCATAACTTTGTAATTCTATAGCTAAGAAGATAGATACTAAGTCATTAGTTGACATTAAGAATACTGCACCTGTAATAATAAATAATAAAATTAAAGGATATTCTATTATTTTAAGATGTTCTCCCATTTTATTTATTATTTTTGTATTATAATAAACAAAGTTATTAAAGATTAAATCTTTTATAGATGAATATTCTGATACTCACACTTTTCTAGGATAGAAGCTAGTTAATGTTAATATTAATATACTAACTAAAAATAAGAAAATATGGAATATTTGTGTTATATTTGTAACTAATAATAAACCTCCATGTAGAGCTATACCTTTAGTAACTACACTTAAAGAGGCTATATCATTTAAGATACAATATGCTAATATAATCATAGCTATTCTATTATATAGAATAGAGATATCACGTCTTAAATTAACGGCATTTGAAAGTAAAAGAGAAATAATTGATATTATTATCATGACTTAAATTAATATAAAATCTACACCCTAGCTAACATAGGGTTTAGCTAAAATAGCTAGCCTCAAGGAAGGGTCGAACTTCCATTACAGACATATGAAATCTGAGTTTTAACCTGTTAAACTATTGAAGCTTGATATACTAATTAATTAATATACCAAATATTTATTTAGAGTAATATATAACTACTTTTTAGATGCTTTAACTATATCAGCTATAATATCTATATTTTCCTGTTGCATGCTTCGCTAGAAGCAGCCAGCACAAAAAATAAGATATATATAAACTTAATAAGCTAGCTATTATAAGTAATATAATAGCAAAGATTAGAAAAATATTATTAGATTTACTTGTAAATTTTAAAGCTTTTAATATAAAGTAGTGAACCTTTTCACCTAGAATTTTTTTGAAAATTTCTAATTTTCATTGATTATTTACTACTTTATTAGATAAAAACAAAATAAATATACTTCATATAAACATTATAATACAAATGTGTACTACATAATTAGCATTTAATAAAGCCATTATTGTATCTATATCTGCAGAAGGGTCAATTGAAAAAGCAGCAGGTCCATCATCACCGGGTTTAGGTAAACTTGGATCTAATTTAGGTGAATTGGGTGAACTTGACCCTGTAGAACTAGCTCCTGCTTTCGAAGAATTAGATTCCTCTTTTACTTGCATTAACTTAACCTCTTCAGTAAAGCTTTTGTCAATTTTTTTATTTATAATAGTATTAACTGTATTAACAGTTGTAGCTATCGCACCTGTTAATAAAGCAGTTACGGCCATAATACCCATTTTAGCTAGAGGTGTTATTCCTGCACTACCTTTTAACAACTTTTGCTGCACCTGCTGCACCTGCCCCCTACGACTCCCGCTAATTCTAAATTAACAAGTCCAGTTGATATAGAACTTGGTATATTTACATTTTCGATACTTACATTAGTATCAAGTTTAACTTTATTTGCTTCCTCTTGTACTTTTTTAATCGTTTCATCATCTATACAATAAACATAATCTGTATATAATAGACTAATTACTATATATATACAGAAAATACAAATACAAGTAAAAAGAAATTCTAGTGTATAGAATTTTCATATAAATCTTTAGAAGGATTTTCCGAATCATCCTTCTAAACAACTAAATATTAAAATTGATGAAGGAATTATTATATAATAATTAAGGGTCGCTTTAGCTTTAGCTTATATATTTATACCTATGGACATGCATTTCATGGTTGTACTTCGTATAAATAAATGAAAATAATTATACTAAAAATACATATTTAATTTATATAAAATACATATAGAATACACATATATATAAATCTAATAGCATTTTAACATTTAAGCAACCTAGACTTAAAAGGGTGGATACTTGGACTCGAACCAAGAACTTACTGTGCCACATACAGTTGCTCTACCTGTTGAACTATAACCACCTTTTGTGCTGCTGCTGCCTCCAAAAAATTATGACTTACCTATTATGCCGAGGTGATTCGAACACCTACTAGTAAATACCAAAAATTTATGTCCTACCTATTAGACTACGGCATATTTTTCTACTATAGTAGTAGAGACTATGAATTTTTTATGTTTTTTTCATCCATCAAGTTAAATCTTTGAATTTTGTAAACTATTTATTATAGGCTTGTATTTGATACTGTAGCTATAATTATTTTACTTGCTGGTCTTAATCAATTACCACCTAATACGCCTACGGATAGAAGTCCTACTATTAATGCTAAACGTGAAATATATCTATTTGTAGTTCCTACTAAAGAAGTATCTTCAAAGATATTATTAACCGTATTTAAGTTTTCTTGAATAGGATCGTCAACATTAGGCCTAAATGTTAATTTTCTAATTATGTCCATAGCATTATTGATAATCATATTATTATGATGTATAAAATCCATTCCTTGAGCATTATTAAAATTAATCATTTGTGCTGCGCAGCTGCGCACAAAAATTAACGGATTAATATTATTTGTTATATTAGGATTAATATTATTTATTATATTAGAATTCATATTATTAGGTATTCTGAATATATTCATAGGATTAGGATTAATAAAATTTAATCCAGGATTGTTAATAATTACATTAGTTTCAAGATTATTTGGATAATAAGTTGATCATGTATTTACAATATCTATATTTATACTATTTGGAGATTGTAAAGTCATCATATTATTTATCTCTTCACTAGATTGACTTCAAACATTATTATGATAAAGATTATTCAATATAGCATCTTGATAATATAAATGTGTATTAAGAATCTGAAAATTCTTATTTATAGTTAATAAAGCTGAATTAATATTAGCATTTACAGCATTAATCTGCACTGATAATATAGGTATAGTATCTGATAACAATATTAATTCACTTCTCATACCTAGACACAGGCTAAATAAAGTATTAATCGAATTTTGTAAAAGGTCAATTTTGTAAATTAAAAGTAGACTTAAAGTTAAACTAGAAAATAATTTAAATGTATTATATAAAGATATATATTTGATTAAACTAAATAGTTTTTTACTACTAAGATATAATATATTCTTTATAAAATATTTGATAGACGGATTTAAATTTTTAAATAGTGTTATACCCTCAAAGAATAATAGTGCTAAATTAGATTCTAAATTTATAATGTTTTCCATGTTAGTATCTAGTAATTCATTATTTTCAATAACTAAAGGTTTTGTATCTACTCATAAATTATTTTGATTATATAGTTTCATTCTTTTAGAATAACTATCCGGATTAATCGTAATATCAACATCATAAACTTTAGTTCAATTTCAGTTTACCTCTTACAAAGTCTTTTCTTACAATAGTAATAGATTTATTTTTAGTATACATATCTTGATAATCTTTTAGAGTTAATTGATTCTTATTAACACCTTTAGCCTTTTTAGTTAATTCATCATTATTATCAATAATACAATAAGTTTTGTTACTAATAAAATAAGCTTCTTTAACTTTATGTTCTAACTTTAGTTTTCCGATGTCTTTATTATTTACCATACTTTCAGGTAGTTCTATATTAGTAACTATACTATCAGTATCTGAATAATAAATTTTCCCTCCCTTGTTTAGGATTTCTAATTTAATTTTAGCCATATGTATTCTTCCGTAAGCTGTAATAGCAGCACTAATAGGAACAAAACAAAAAAAAATATTAATAAATATAATACTAACGATTTAGATGATAATACATCATCTAAGTGTGTTTATACTGTGTTGGATGTTTTTACCACACTGAGTGTACAAAATATATTTGCTTTATTATTACATGCTTATCTTGAATTAGTTACTAATTTAGATGGTGATTATGAGTTTAAAAATTCTAGTGTTACAGCTTTTAGTTTTAAAATTGGTAATATTATAGCTAGAAGTTTTTATAAACATTTATATCTAATATATTATAATAATGAAAAAGAAAAGTTAGAGTTGGAAAATATTCATGACACAGGACTTATTAAAAAATATAGTGTTTGATTTAAAGAGGATCTATCTTATAGATTATCTGACGAGGATTTAGTTGAAATTGGTGCATTATTAATAGACACACTAAAATCGGTTATACTTATTGAGTTTTCTACTATAACACTAGGTAAAAAAAATAAAGTTTCTGTTTTGATACTTCCTAAATATATTTCTAAACATATTAAATTATTCCAATTACATGTATTACCTTTAAAATTACCTATGGTTCATAAACCTGTTCTATATGATTCTACTAATAATAAGGGAGGATATTTATTAAATGGTGAAGAATATTATAATGACTTAATTATAGATAAGAAAGGTTATAAATTTAAATCTGTGATTAATGAGGATAATATTGTTTATAGTACTATTAACTATCTAAATAGTTGTCCTTTTAAAGTTAATACTACGGTTTTACAATATATACTTGAAAATAATGATAGATTTAATTTTATTACAGATAAGAATTTATTACAACCTTTTATCAATAAAGATTCTAAATTAACCGTCAGTGAACTTAAGAAATATAAAAGTATTTATAGTAAAATACAATTAGATTATAATATTTTACAAATTGCAGATCTATATAAAAATATAGATAAAATTTATTTTCCAGTTAGAATTGATAATAGAGATCGTATATATTGTGAACCTTCTTACTTTAATTATCAAGGTAATGAATTAGCTAAATCTCTTATATTGTTTTCCGAACCTGGTTATATCTATAGAAAAGATACCGATGCTATAAATTTTATTAAAATATATGGTGCTAATTGTTTTGGATTAGATAAAAAGTCTTTTAATTATAGAATTAATTGAGTAGATAATAATAAAGAAGATATTATTAATTATAATAATGGTATTCTTTTAAATAAATGTAAAAATAAGGCTATGTTTCTAGCATTTTGTATAGAATATTCCAGATGAGAAAAATATTATCATAGCGATGACGATAAACCTTTTAAAACTTATCTACCTATTCAATTAGATTGTACATGTAATGGTTTTCAACATTTAGCTTTACTTTCTACAGAAACTAAATTATTTAATACATTAAATTTAGGTAAAGCTGATATAAAAGACACGCCTAATGATTTTTATACATATATAATGTTAGAATTTTACAATCATATAGATAACATGTTGAAAGATAGCAATAAAAAATCTATAAAAAATTATGAAAATTATAAACGTCTACAATCTATTGTAATAAATAGAAGTCATATTAAAAAAATTATAATGACTATACCTTATAATGCTAGAAATTTAACTATGATAGACTCACTTAGAAATCAATTAGATTTACTACCACAAAATATGATTCCAGAGGGATATAATTCTAATATAAAATGATATTCTACGGATATAAACACTTCGATTTCTACAAAAAAATTAATAAATGAAGAGGATATTAGATTAATAATAGAAATTATTAGAAATATTATTTCAACACAATTCCCTAAAATACACAAATTAAGTGAATATTTAAAAAATGTTAGTAGGATTTGTGCTAAACTAAATGTACCTATTATATGAAATCATAATAAAGGATTAAAAATACAACAAAGTTATTTAAAATCCACTTCTATAAGAATACAACCCTTTAAAACAAGTAATGTTAAAATTAGTTTATCTAAGACCTATAAAAATTTATTTGATAATTCTAAACAAACATTAGCTTTAATGCCTAACTTAGTACATTCTTTAGATGCTGTTTCCTTATTAAAATTAATTAATGAATTTCAAATTATTAATGCATCTTGTAATAATTTCTATGCAATACATGATTGTTATGCTGTAACAGCTGATAAAGTTACTGATTTAATTTCTATACTTAAATCTGTTTATATCTCTATATACATAGATGATCAATATATAAAAGTCTTTGATCAAGGTATTATTGATAATATAAAACACCTATATGGTAAGGATATAGAATATAATGAAGAAAAAAGAGAATTTTACTATGATAATAAAAAAACACCTTTAAAATTACATCCTTTAGAATGAGTTTTAGGTACAACTGAATTAAAAAGAGAAGATTATAATTATATAAAAAATAGTGTTTATATAGTTAATTAATTATATTATTCTATCATACATAGAAAAAAACAAAAAAAACAATTTTTTACTTAGCTGTGCTGCACAAGCTAAAACTAGACAAAAAAGCCTCAATATATTTTGAGGTTTTTTTTTTAATCATTATGATTAAGGTTTTTGTGAATATATCTCTATATGTTTTTTGTATAATTCATTACCTGTAATATAGGTCGTATTATCCTTTAAGAATGGACCATTTATTACATTTAACATTTCATGATATTTCGATAGATGTTTAAGTTCTATATCGATCTTATTGTTTAGATTCTCAATATTCTTAGTATTTTCAGGTGTATCATCTAGTAGTTCTATTCTATCAAAGGCTATATTTTGTTTCTCAAGAGAAGATCCAATATTCTCATCATTTATTAACATTTTTATTTTATCTATCATAGATTTTTTACTATCTAAACATGCTCATTGATCCTTATATAAAGATTCTAATCTACTATCACAATTATTACAACATTTTATTATATTATTTTTACATTCTTTTAAATACATATTTAAATCTATATTGTCTATATTATAATTATTAGATAATACAATATGTTGTAATGTTGTTATTAATTTGTTTATTTTATAAAAATCTGTTTTATTACTTTTTAATATTAAATTTAATTCGTTTAATTGAGTGTTAGAATCTGTAGATAGATTATACCTTATACCTCTAGGAGTATCTAAGATTATATCAGGTATTTTTATACTAGACTGAAAAGGTATTATTGTATTACAAGTACTAGCACTATCTGATGAATCACTTCCACTACTTAAATCTATAAAGCAACCAAAGTCATCAGGTTTATAATCATGTGAGTTACTTATACTATCTAGATTTATATATCTAATATCCTCCTTTATAGGATTATTATAACTATTATCAATTATAGACGGATTATTATAACTATTATCAATTATAGACAGATTATTATAAATATAAGGTTTAAATTGTTTTTTTTCTATAAATTGTATATTAAAAGGTTGTTCTATATGAGGAGTAATACCATTTCTAGTGAAATCTAACATAAAAAATATTTTATATAAAAGACTTTTAGATTTAGTATTAGTATTACTACTAACCATATTATCATTAATACTACTAATAACATTATCATAGTTAGTAATAGTTATTGGTTTATATTCAATAATATTTATTTTATCATCCAACTTGTTAATATATTCTATATAATCAGTATTAATATTCATAGGTTTATATATTATATTTTCTAAAAGGTTTATATTTTTATAAATTAAATACCAGTATAAACCATAAAATAAACAATATATTAGAAATATATATTTATTTTTAAAATCTAGGACATTATATAAAAGATTTTTAATAATAGTAAGTATAGAACTAGAAAGTTGATTTTTATTGGGTTTTTCTACAGGTAATAATGTGTTTGTTTTATTAGGTTTTACAGGTAATAATATGTTTTTTTTTATTATTAGACGGTTTATCTATATTATTAATTATATGAGGTTTAGTATTAAATCATAATTTCTTTTTAAAAATTTTCTGTCTTTTATTATAACTATCAGGGTTTATAGTAACTGAAACAGTATGAACTTTTGTTCAGTTTCATTTATCCCCTCTAATAAAATCTTTTCTTATAGTCTCAATAGATTGTTTTTTATTATACATATTTTTATAATCCTCTAAACTTAATTGATTCTTATTAACACCTTTAGCCTTTTTAATTATTAAATCTTCAGAATTAATAATACAATAAGTTTTATTAGTTATAAAATAAGCTTCTTTAATTTCATGTTCTAATTTTAAGGCACCTAATTCACTAGCATTTATATCTAATTTAAGATTTGTAACTATACTATCAGTATCAGTATAATAAATTTCACCTCCTTTATTAAGTATATCTATTTTAATTTTATGCATATGCATTCTAGCATAAGCTGTTATAGCAGCACTAATAGCAACTGAAACATTATTATAACCACCACGTTTACTATATTCACGGTTAGCTAATAAATCTGATAATTGAGCTATATCTATACAAGATTTGTTACATAAATCTATATCAAGTTCTTGATTATAATTTACTAAAGATAAAGTATCATTAAGTTCAATATGTGAATTTATGACTCTAGTAGAAGCTATTAAATTCATTTTTTTATTCTCGACTATTTCCGTAATATTAGAATCTAATCTTAAACCAAATCTACCTAGTAAACTATTTAATAATAATTTAGTTACATTTTTCAAAGATTTTTTAGTATTCTTATTAGACTTAATTTTATATAAAGTATCTATATAAGATTTGAAAACATTTTCATTTTTAGAAAAACTATAACCTTTAATAATTTGTATTTTATAACCATATTTATGTGCTAATTTTAATTCTTCACTAAAATATCAACCTTCTCATTTACCTAATGGGAATAATAGACCTTTATCTTTAGTTCTATAAGGTAATAATCCTATATATTTAACACTAGTATTAGTTGTATCAATTTTACAATAATAAAAACCAAATAAGTTTTCTATATCAGGTGAAATATCATTATAATATTCATTATAAGTACAACTAAGTCCAGGTAAAGAATTTAAAGCAACATATGGATATAAACTATTAACATCATAATAAAATAAATTCTTACCATAAGGTTTATATACTTCTGTACAACCACCATAATAAGCTTGTTTAATATCTTCATAATATTTCTTATTATTTATTAAAGGTATATTTTCATCATTATAATGATATCTTCTAAATATTTTATTAGCTAATCCAGAAATAGTTAAAGAGTCTGTAATATTAATATTAAATGTCAAAAACATAGTCTTATTAGCACTTCTAAGAACTTGAAATAAACTAATTAAATCAGCACTAAGGTATTTACAAGCTTCTTCCTTGAAATCTCAATCATTTTTATACAATGTATCTATAAACAATTTTTTATCCATATTAGTACCAATAAAATCATAATATTTATAGTCAGGACAAGGACCTTTATAAAATAAAGTATTTACATTAGCAAAATCATGAGGAAAAACCTCCGAAGCGTGAGAGAGGAGCATTTTAATTATTTTTATTACTATGCCAGATAACGCCTATCTATTTTTAATTTACAATGAAATTTATTTTAATACTAAAAAGTTATTTTGTGCGAAGCAAGACCGTTAATTTAAGACGTGGACACATAAATATTTTATATAATAGAATAATTATGTTTTTATACTATTGTAGTTTTAATGATTTATCCTCTTTAATTATATTTAGTCGTAGATGACCTATATATGGAGGTTTATTATTTGATACATTTAGTACTAAACAAAGAGTTAATAGAAGTTATATTAGTACTTCTAATCGTTTGTTTTCAACTTTAAATACAAATACTATGCAAAATATTAATAGTAAATCTAATAGAAGTAATATATTAACTAATATTCTTAAGAGTTTATTGATTAAGTGTGATAATAACAAATATTTAGCTAATAATGATACACAAATTGAGATTGAAAAGTTAGTTTTTGAACAATATAAATTACTTTTTGATGATTCTAAAGCTTCTATTTCAGGGGTTAATTTAGATTTATTAACACCTAAGTTAAAGAAGTTTATATTTTCCTGCTGCGAAGCCAGCACAAGAAATTTTAATTTCTAAGCTTGACGACTATATTTTTTATTTAAATAATGGTAAACTTAAAAAAGATGAAGATATATTTAAAGAAGTTATTAATTCTTTACCTAAAAATAGTATACTAAATATATGTATATATTATTTTCTTCAAATTTGTACATTTCAAAGTACTGATGATATTGATAAATTTAAACTTTCTCGTGTTTCTATAAATATGGGTGATGCATGTATTAAAATGTATTTATTGGAGAAAAAGACTCAATATGAATATGAAATGTTTAAAGATGAAAATGAAAAGGGTGAAGGGAGTGTTGATCACAAAAATACTGATAAAGTAATATTAAAAAAAACGAAGTATACAGTTTGATATAGTCATTTCACTAAGTCGCAACCTGAATTAAGTCACTCTTTGAATGATGATAAAATTAAATTTAAATTAGGTGCAGTTTTAGTAAAGCTTTTACTAGAATCTGAATTTATTGAACAGGATTTAAAATATAAAGCTCGAGATGAGTCAGTTTATGTTTTAAAAGTTGATGATAATCTTATTCAACCTCGTGTTAATTCAACATTAAATTTACCTTTAAAATTACCTATGATTGTAGAACCTAAAAAGTATAGTGAGAATATTGTTGGTGGTTATTTATTGAATAATATAGATTATCAAGACGAATTAATTATTCATAAGGGTACTATAAAAGATAAATCAGAAATTAAAGAAGAAAATGTTATTTATAATATGATTAATAAAGTTAGTTCTGTACCTTATAAAATTAATAAAGAATTATTAGACTTCCTTATTTTTGATAAACATAAATTATTAATTGATTGTAATGAAATAATAGAGTCGCTTGCGCAGGAAAAGAATATAGAAAATATGACTAAGACTCAAAAAAGTCAATTAACTTCTTTAAAAAGTAAATTTCATTTACAAGAAACTATACTTGGAATAGCAGACTTTTATAAAGATTTTTCTAAGATTTATTTTCCTTTAAGATTGGATACACGTGGAAGAGTTTACTGTGATAATAACTATTTACATTATCAATCTACTGAGTTAGCTAAATCACTTTTATTATTTGCTAATCCTAGTGTAATTTCAAAGAAAAGTTTAGATGATACTAAATACTTAGAGTATTATGGTGTTAATTGTTTTGGTAAGGATAAAATATCTAATAGTGGTAAAAGTAAATGAATAAAAGACAATCTTGATAATATTTTAGATTATGAAAATGGTATATTATTAAATAAAGCAAAGAATAAACTTTTATTCCTAGGATTTTGTATGGAGTATAAACGTTATTATGAATTTTTAAATGATGAAAATATATTTGAATTTAATACTTATTTACCTATTCAACTAGATGCTACTTGTAATGGATTTCAACACTTAGCGTTATTAAGTAATGAAAGTATTTTATTTAAAGAGTTAAATTTATACAAAACATGATTATAAACTAATACTTCTAATTTATAAGATTTATAATTCTTTTCTACTTTACTAAAAGATCTAATTACAGTAGTATTATCATTATCTAGTGGAAAAGTTGAATATTCTTCTTTTAATGCGCAAGCGACGAATTTATTTTAAGTTTAAAGTAATATAAATTGTTCCATAGCTTACCACTTTTAATGTAACCACTTACAGAAGTAGCTGATAATCCTTCAAACTCAGCCGCAATTTTTATTATATTAAATTATTTAATTAATTCGTTATTAGTATTATAAATACTCACAGTAATATTTTTATTGTGTAGTTTTAATTTTAATATAGTCTCTTATAGGAGGTCTTATAGATATATGCTTACTCTTTGTAAAAGATTTACCTTTACGTGTTAAACCAAATTTTAACTTATTTTCTTCTGAATGTTTAAATCCGAGCATAAACCCTGCTACCTTATTTATATTTAATTCAGGAGATAATAAATCCAAATACTTTTGTTCTTTTTTAATAGTATATCTTTTAAAGATTATCATTCAGTATTAGGTTCAAAGTCTACATATTCTATAATACCAAATTTAAAATTATCTCAACCATATTTAGCTACATTATTATAAAGTATACTATTATATTTTAAATCTCTTGCATGTATTTCTGCTCTATATTTATGTTGTCTAACCCGTACTACCATATTTATAGTAGATCCTATATAAAGTTTCTCTTTATTATCAATAAAAAGTTTATAAACTTATATAGCTGCTTTATTTAACAAAGGCCTTATAATAAAATTATTATATACTATATAGCCTTCTATATCTAAATTATATCATTTTACATTTTTCATATTATTTTTTTTATTTATTTATCAAAAAGGACCAAATGTCCTAAGTATAGGTAGCAAGACTTGAACTTGCACGGCTACTAACCCTTCCGGCCTTAACGGAATTTGTCTCCCATTCCAACATACCCATTTGTAATAAATTTATTTATTACAACAATATTTATAAATATTGTGAAGAGGGTAAATATCTCTTTTTATCTATTTTATTAAATGAATTATTTGTTCTGAAATATTTGAAATCCATACTACATAGTATTGTTAATTATAAAGATAAGCATTAAGTGATTTAATGGCTAGTCGGTAGCTAACCCCTTACATCGTTGGTTGCGAAGACCCGTCACTAATCCAGCTTACTATCCTGCACGCACCCAATACAGGTAATTACCAGTATGGATGTAAATTAGAAAAACTCATGACGATGTGCATGTTCTAATTAAATGTGGTACGGTTAAAATCTAGTTGAGATTACAGAACTACAAGTTCTAACAGAAGATCGTCCATCTGATGGTAGAGATAAAAGGCCACCTTAAGTGATCGCGCCAGGAGAAAATAATAGATAGAGAAAATGATGAAATTGAAACAAAACTTATTTGAGAATGAGATAAAAAGCCGGGCTGACCGTGTTGAAAGGTTCCCTCAGGAAATAGCAAAGGGTAAAGATTTGTGACACTGCTTCCGCAGAGTACCAAGTGTCATAAAGTTTCAAGTGGAGATTTCTACCAGGGACTCGATTTTGCTGAAGTTCGGGGGGGGGGGGGTAAGAAAACGCCTAGAACCAGAGTACACATATGAAAAGCATTCAAATAATGCCTGTAACAGATATATGGAACATCAACTGAGAAGAATGAGTAATGCAAACCCTACTTTATTCTGAACAATATCTTGTTCGCTAATACGGAGAAGCAACGTATTCTTTCTAATGGCATTAAACCATGTATACCCAAGGTGGCATAGAGACTACAAACTTAGTAAAATAATTGCACTAGCAGTGTCAGTTAGGCGAATCGGGAGCAGTCTAGATGTAAAACTTGATGTCAGAAGAGTATACATCCCGAAGGCTGAGGTAAGTGACGTCCAATAGGAGTACCGACTCCAGCCTGAAGAATATATCTCCACATGTGAAATCAGCTATTAGTATATTTTTTAGATAAGAGAGGAAAATTACATGAGTGTCAACGTGCTTATAGACCCCGACGGATAACATTATCAGCCTGAAGAGTGATTTTATCTGAAGTGATAAAAGCGAAAGATATTTTCGAGTTTGATCTAAAGAGCTTTTTCGATATGGTATCTCTTGACTATCTGAGTAACAAGTTAAGAGAAAAAGAGGTGCCAGAGAATATAGTAAGATTTCTATACTATATCAACAGTTGTGCGGTATCGTGCAAAGCTCCTTACAGGCTAAATGAACACGAGCACATGGTCAAGAAACTTCTACACTCGGGTGCAACAATAGATGAAGTAGTGGATCATCCGAGACCTATCTCCTATATGTATCGTCTGAGAGGAGTGCCACAGGGAAGTCCGACGTCACCGCTTCTCGCAAGTCTGTGTTTAGAAGGATCAATACTGGACAGAGGAATGGATACAATCATGTATGCGGATGATGGATTATACTACGGTGACCTGAAAGGTAAGCCATTAATAACTAACTCCGCAGAGTAATATGGTGTCAGCAAATGTGTACTTCAACATGAACAAATGCCGGTGAATAAAGAAGGATGGAAAGTGAATATCAGAACTAAAATTCCTTGGGTTAGTGTATAATGGAATATCAGATACACTGCGTGCTGATACAAGGAACGGATCCAGTTTCCATTTTGATAAGGGAGATATGCTAGATGCAGTAAGCAGAAGAGCAGTGGCGGATGGTGAAATACCAAGCTATGAAGAGCAAATAGAGTATAGAACTCAAGAATATTGAGAGAGGTGAGTAAACTCAAAGTTAATGGGGTTCGTCCAATCTAGACTGTACAGTGTAAGTTGATCTATAGACGAATACTTCCAAGACTTTGTGATTACTGGAAAGCCAAAATCGTGATACTGAAAGCAAGAGCGGAAGTGACACAAATTAACAGTATTTAACTCAATAAGTTACGCTTGCGAGGACCAGTTAAAGATCCTAAAGGGAATCAATAAACTGAGAAGTAGCTCTCCAGGCTAACAAGAACAAAAAGTTCCAGTGATGAATAATCCTGGATGTAATTTCAACTCAATTTTAACCGTACCACATTTAATTAGAACATGCACATCGTCATGAGTTTTTCTAATTTACATCCATACTGGTAATTACCTGTATTGGGTGCGTGCAGGATAGTAAGCTGGATTAGTGACGGGTCTTCGCAACCAACGATGTAAGGGGTTAGCTACCGACTAGCCATTAAATCACTTAATGCTTTCGCCTGCTGCCCGACTGGTGGGGCGTAAGTCCAGAAGCCGGACCTCACAGAGCAAGCCTTTAGGGGATTTTTACAACCTATGTAATAAGCACAATATAGATTCTATATTGCGGGAAGAATTGGAGCTTCCATCCAAATCTTTTAATTTAAATTAACTGTAAGAATTTATACTATTCTTCCTTAAATTGGACTTACAAGGTCAAACCTATATTTTATGATAAAAATCATATGTAATTATCTTTATACTAAAGTCCTTTTTATTATTAGTTAAAATAAATTAATTAGAATTTTATGAAATTAAAACACTATATTTATATATATATTTATTTATGTCTGCCAATTCATAATTACCCTTATAGAACTTGTAGGAATCGAACCTACATTTTAATGATTAAAAGTCATACGCATTCACCATTATACTAAAGTTCCTTAAAAATGCCCGAGGTAAGACTTGAACTTACAACAAAAATAGCTTCAATATTTCACTCTACCAATTGAGTTACACGAGCTTGTTAGATACTAGGTATCTTTTTTAGGCTGCCTTTATAAAAAAATAATAGCAAGCTAAAGCTCTTTATTTAATTTTTTATATCTAACTAATGTAGATAATCCTACATTTAAAAATTAAGCTGCTTCTTTATTACCTAAAAATACTGTCTCCTCATTTAATACTGTGTCTAGAACTTTAACTTGAATAGATCTATTCATTGACATTTTTAACAGGCTTTCAGGAGAATGATTTTTACCATAAAAAGAAGTTTCTTCACCTTTACGTAATACAGCTATCTCCCTCATCTTTAATTTAGCCTCTTCTGTATGTTTACGTCCCAGAGACTTTAACCCTATACATGATTTGGTAATTTCAGTATGTTTAGCCCCTTCTGCTTCGCAGAGAATAAGCTATTTTTAATATATTATACTCAGGTTCTAATAAATCTATATAATATTGCTCTCTTTCTATTAAGGTACTTATATCACAATATTCTAGAATATCTAAACTAAAATTTCCATAACCGTATTTTAGTATGGCACTATAAATAGCACTAGATCCTTCTGCTAGTTTACGCTGAACAGAATTTGTAGAATAATAAATGCTAAATCTACCTCTAATGGATTTAGCTGAACCTATATAACTTTTATTTGTAATTAAATTATTTCGTACCCTCTCATGAAGGGGTACGGGCTCAGATATATACCTGATTTATTATTATTATCCTTATAAAGAATAAACTTGTCCCTTTCTGCATTAAAATATGTTTTTGTGGTGCCTTTATAAAAAAATAATAGCAAGCTAAAGCTATCTATGTTATTATTCATTGTGTTTTTCATTGTTTAAAGTTAAAAAATTATGCCCTTGTTCACTCTTTCGAGTTTATGAGCCATGATGTTAAAAACCATTACCAAGCTCCATTTATAAATTATAGATTACAGTTCTTAGGGTCTTCATCTAATCCTTAATTAGGTATAATAGAGTCATCTGACCTTCACTAATTTAGATTTAAATTGAACTAATTTAGTTCACTATAAGATCTAACTTCAACGTTCTGCTCGACCAATTGAGCTTCACGAGCTTATGGAGATATCAGGAGTCGAACCCGAATTAACGATATGCAAAATCGCAGTTTTACCTATTAAACTATATCCCCTGTGTGAGAGCTTTATAACACTCTAATAAAATATATCCGAAGAAGGACTTGAACCTTCAAGACTAGAAGTCTACAAAGCTTAAGTTTGTTGTGTTTGCCAATTTCACCATTCGGACTAGGGCTAAAGTGACTTGAACACTTATTTTTACTGTTATGAGCAGCATGCTTTACCGATTAAGCTATAACCCTTTTTAAATTAAAATAATTTTAATTAATTTTATATAGTATTCTTTATTGTTAAATAATATAGGTTTCTCAGCTTTAATTCTTTTTCTAACTGTATGAGAACTTATTTCTAAGAATTTTGCATAACTAGTTATAGAGTTAAAAGTTTTAAAAACTAAGCCTTGTAAATCTCTAAGTTCTACTTTCATATTTTTTCTACTGAAATCATATTTATTAGAAGATTTAATCAAGATTCTACCATCTTTTTGTTTTTCATAATTAGATGGTCCATTTAAAATTACCTCTATTCCCTGCGCTGCGCAGCTTCGCTATGAAAAGGTAAAACTTCTTTCTATTTTAATAGGTTCGCTAGTAGAAAGTCTATTATTCTTCATTTTACTTATAACAAAATTTATTAAGTCTTTTCCTGCGCAAGCGACTCTTTTGTATAATGTAATCCTAGTTTTTTAATTTTAAATATAATTTTTCATAGCTTTAGCTTGCTATTATTTTTTTATAAAGGCTGCACAAATAATCCAGTTCTTTCTTACTATGTCAAATCATAGAATCAAAGAAAGGTATTAGTACTTTATCTATAAAATCCTTATTTTTAATAGATAAAACATAATTTGATGCTTCTGGTCTAGTTATATTTACATTGGTTATGTAAACAAAACCCCATGTAATTCTTAGATCATTAAATTTAGCTAAATTAATAAAATATAGTACAGATGCGTCATCTATATGTAACTTTATTAAAAATCTAAAAGCAAAAGTACTATTAGTTTTAACTAATAAAAAACAGCCTTCAGCGTCTCTAAAGCCTCTTTATCATTAAATAAATTCATTCGAGAAGATAAATTGCTGATTTTCTGAATTCGAATTTTCTATAGTTCTACAGTAATAAGTTGAATGTATAAATCTCTTTTTATTAATAAATTGTGCAGCCCTAGTAAACAATGTACTACTACTATATCTGGTTCACAGTTGTGATGTTATTTTGTTCATATTTAAAAGTATATATAAATCTCTCTTTGGTCACCGAGAGATTGGGTGGCTATGGTTATAAGGGACTTCCCCATAGACTGAAGTTTTAATCTATAACCTTTTCCTTCCATAGAAAATATATTAGATAGGCCTTTCAATAAATATATAAATTATATATTCTATATAGATAAGTACTGTTATGAGCAGTATGCTTTACCGATTAAGCTATAACCCTATATATTACTAATAGATCTAAAAAAACGCGGCTAAAGGACTTGCACCAATATCTTTCGGGCATGAACCGAATATGTTTCTATTACACTAATCCGCTTAGACTAGACAGGGATCGAACCTGCGATGGTAGCATTGAAAGAGCTATGTCGTAACCACTTGACTACTAATCCTTTTTGTCAAGGCTGCAGCGAAAATAAGCCCAATGCAAGTATCGCACTTGCTTCTATTGATTACAAAACAATTGCATTACTTTTATGCTAATCAGGCATGTATTGATATATGTATAAATAGTAAATTATTAAATTAGTACTTTAATCTTTAAAATCTCTAGATTCTTACGGATAAAGCCTATAAATTCGTAATATTATATTACGTATATTTAAGAAATATCTTAAGATAAGCTTCGTGCCTATATGCTTTCAGCACTTATCCTTAACCAACTTAGCTTTCCTGCCGTGCTTATGCTATACATTATCTTAGTGAAAGAAACATCCCTATGTATTATCGAAATAATACAGATATATATAAATAAATATATATATTTAATATTAGGTAGGCTTGCTTCGCTAGAAGCAGCCTACACATAAACAACAGGTAAACCATAGGTTAGTAACCATAGTTTAACAATGTTAAACTCTTCTTGTTCCTTGCGTACAAAAGTTAGTTCTTATTTTATTCTAATTCCCCCTAGAAGATAGAAACCATACTGTCTCACGACGTATTTAACCCAGCTCATGTAACTTTTTAATCGACGAACAGTCGCACCCTACATAGTTCCTGCGTCCATGAGGATAAGTTAAGCCGACATCGAGGTGCCAAACCGCGCACTCATTTTGTACACTCTTGCGCAAATTAGCCTGTTCTATATGTTATCATATTTTTATTATATTTCCATTTCTTTCAAAATGGTTCAGACTATGTCTTCATCTTTATTAAGAGCTTGCCCTAACGCAAGCTACACACATATTTTAGTATCCTTTAATATTTATTTACCTCTTATTAATCTAACACTAAACAATTCTTCCTTTATTCATTCCTGCTTTAATCTTTTGTATTTCTTCTAAACCTAAAGGAGTTAAATGAGCTTTATTTTTAATTAGCTCAGCTACTTTACATTAATCTTCAAAATCTTGTAATTTAACACCTAATACTTTATTTTTTCTAAAGAAGGTATAATTTTCTCATCAGAGAATTTTGTAACAACAAAATCTATTCAACTGAATTGAAAGTGAATTTTTTTTCTTAATATATCCACAATCTAAATTAGATATTAAATTTCTCATTAAGACTTCATCACGTATATGTTGAGTTATTGAAAATACTAATTGTATACCTGTACCCACTTTAGTGTTAGTTTTATAAGTATTAACCAAAAACTTCCTTCAGCACTTGTAAAACCTACTAATCAATTAGGGCATACAGGTGCTTGGTTTGAATTTAACTCTTTAATTGCGGGAATTACATTAGGGAAAACATTCTTTAAAACATCAGATAAACCATTGTTCATCGAGGCTTTTAATGATACAATTTTTATTAATCCCTCTTTAGTTAAATGATTTTTATCTTTAACTATATTATAAGCTTTCTTAAATAACTTTAAATCCTCTTATTTTTTAGTTATTAATGGATACTTATCAAAGTGATCTATTATTATTTGCGGCGCGAGCTCTATTTAAAAGATTCAATTTTAAATTGTAATGCATTTTCATTTAATTCATATATGTTCCCTGCATTAAAATAAGTTTTTAATAGTTCTAATATAGCTTTATCTTTTTTATGTAAATTTACTTGAGCACGTAATTTAACTACTCAACCCATTTTACTTTTATCGCTTCTAACGATAGAAATTATAAAGCTTCCTTCACCATCTAAAAATCCAGTAACAGCTCAAGGATGAATAGTCATATTATTGTTTATTGTTGATTAAAAAAAAATCTCTAAATTATTGTACTTTTTAGTGCTGCTGCTGCCTTTATAAAAAAATAATAGCAAGCTAAAGCATGCAGCAGCCTTGGCAAAAATCAAGTCCTATTTTACAAAGTAAAAACTAAGAAGGGACAATGTTAGAAATATGAATTTCACAAAATAATGAATAATAATAAGAATTACAAATTCTACTTTCCACCAATTCAACCTTTAACTGCGAACGCTCCAATACGACGTTTAGATTTAGTTAATGAATAAGATACATTGGAGTTAGAGTTTCCTCTAAATAATACTGAGCTTAAACGTTTGAATGATGAATCTACATTCTTTAATCCACCTTTTCATTTTAATGAATAGATAGATCTATCAGCTCTATAACGTTTAGTCAATCTACCTTTAACTTCTAATCTTATACCACTCATATTTTTATAACCTATTGAGTTATAAACTGTATTATGTATTTCTTTTTTATGCTGCGAAGCAGCAGTTTCATGTACATTGTTTAATAATCCATCTAAATTGCTATTAGCATTTATATTAGATATGATTTTTAAATCTTTATATTTATCTAAGAATAAATCAACATTGTTTTGACCTTTAACTAAAGTTCTTTCTTTTATTGTATTTATTTTAGGTAAATAAGCTCTATTTAAAATACTAAACATACTTTTCATATGATTCATTCTTGTCTTCTTTAGTTTTAAGGCTAAAGCATGAGTGAATAAGTCAGTATTATATGCTATAGATTTTAAATTGATTATATTATATTCTATTTTTTTTCCTATTATTTTATTTAATATATTACTTAATTTAGGTAATAATATTTGATTATTAAATTTGTATTGATTAAGAGAATACATTAAATCGTATTTTCTTAATAATCTTAGATATGTTTTTCAATATCTATTTATTATTACACTTCATATTTTTTTAAGATAAAGATTCTTTAAATTTATAAATTGATTTAAATATTCTAATTTAGATTGTAAGAATTTTCTTTTAGATATCTTATCTGATATGAAAGCATATTCGTTTTTATTAGTTGTGCAAGCTAAAGATACATTTAATATTTCGTAAATCTTATTAATATTATTTTTATATAATAAGAAGTAACGTTTTATTAAATTTTTACTTATTTTTTTATTTATTTTTAAATATTTCTTCTTTAATAATTTCTTTTCTCTATTAACGGTAAATAATGTAATTATTGCTTTATTATTCGTATGTTTAATTTCAGCATTACTTACATATATTCTTCTTAAAAAATTACGTCTTCTTCTTAATAATATAAACTTTTTAGAACCTACGTATTTATGATCTTTGAAATACAAATTAAAATAACTTTGGATTATTTTATTAATATTTACATCGTTCATTGGTATATTTTTTAAATTGTTTTTATTGTAAGAATAAACAACATTTTTTCATTCTTTAGAAAAGGAAGGTAAATATTTAGTTTTTCCTATATCTCCTACTTTATTTTTTAAAGTAACAGTTTTAGAATTATTATTTAAATTGTTAGTAAATATTTTCATATATTTTATTTGTAATTAAATTTCTTTTATTTTTGTTTTAAATATGTATAATAAAAATGTTGGGTAGTATTAAAAGGATTATCGTGTATATTGCATAACACTCACCTTATAGTCGTTGAACGTTTTTATCTTAAAATTATGCTAAGATAAACTTCGCTTCAAGTTTACTATTATAAGTAATTCTTGAAATTTACCCAATTTATATTAATAATTTTATATGTTTGCATGCGTGCGTGCAGGTATACACCGTACAGAGGTATAACTTTAGTTAACCATACAATATAAAATATTAAAGGACAAACATCCCTAGCGTAGCTTTTCCAATAATCCAAGATCTTTCCTTGTTGCATCTTGTGATCCTATGCCCTGCTTACGCAACTGTAAGATTTGTAGATAATCAAACAGTAAGGCAGGATTAAGCCGTTGAGCTTTTTAGATATTGTAAACATAACTATTTAATAAATAGCTAAAAAATATTAGAAGAACTTCTCCATAATATTTTTATTATCTCTAATTTCTATATAGTGAAAATCCTACCTAATCTTAACTATATTTACAATAAATGCAAATATAATCAATTGTATATGATTAAAAATAAGAATAAATTCTTATTCAAAATTGCAAACAAAATATTTATAAATTTTTAGACACTCCTGTTTACTCTTTACAGGGTCTGTGCCCCACATAAACTGTCCCCTAGCGATAGTTCCTTACCAAAGGGTACCTACTATAATAAATATAGTAAGTTGAATTAGGCTGATCTACTAGTATAAGCATACAGACTATAATTTAACAAGTTGACTCAGTAAAGTCACATAAACTATAATCTACTTATACTCCTAAACCAATTCATTCATATGAAAGAAAAATAAAGGTTTCTCATTGTCATAAATCAATTACCTTATAATCTGAAAATTGTCTATCATAATCTATAATTAGTGACAGTAAAGCTGCATAGGGTCTTCTCGTCTAACTAGAGGTAAGCAGTATCTGCACTGCTATTCCAATTTCACTGGGTCAATCATAGAGACAGCTGTTGTATCGTTACACCATTCCGTTTCACAACTTTTGCCATAGTATTATACCTTAGGCTAGGTTATTGTGATTATTATTAAGCTTAAGTTACTTCATTTCATTTAAGCACCAATTTCTTGGTAACTAGAGCACACCTTACAAAATTAAATTTGAATTTTGAAGAAGCATCTGCTCGTTGCTCTTTTACACATTATCTCCGATAAGAGGTGACTTAGATCCGCGGTAACCTATTTTCCTTTCGTCTATCTCTTTTGATATTACCATACCCCTATTGATTAGATGGGCCATTTTAGTTGTTTTGAACTAAAACTTGGTTAAAAGAGCTTTAAGGTGTTCCCGGAGTTTGCTTCTTTAATTGCACAATATATCAGTTTCCTAAGCTGAATATCTATTAAATTGGTATTTTTATTCAAAATATTCTATTTTATATATTCCTTTAAATAATTTACCACTTTCAATGTAAGCTTTTATAGTTTGACCTGTTGTATTTATGTCAAGACTAAAAGATAAAGCAGCTTTCCTAATTGTAGGATATGTAACAATAGTACCAGAAGGTATATGAGTTACTTTTACTGCTATACTTTTTCTAATTATTTGCTCATCATTGAATTTACAGATATAACCTTGATAAGGTTTACCTGTATCAATATATCTATATAGAGTGGTTTTGTTAGAAGGGGCGATAGTATTTAAAAAATTTACACAATCTTTAATACTATTAAAATATTTTATATCTTTATTATTGCTTTCAGATATAAGATGGATCTTTTTACCCTTTTCTTCTAACCTTTCTTTATCTAACATAGTTATTACATCTTCAATACTCATACTACAACTTTGTGCACTTTCGATAGGTTGATTTGTGAAAACATATTTATCTAAATAAACAGAATTATTATTTATTATACTATGGTGTATTTTTAATTTAAAAATGAAATCTTCTTGGATAGAAGATGAATATATCAGCTTAGAAAAATCCTTAGTATACATATATACAGTTTTAGATCTTGAACCTGAAATTTGATTAACTACTCTTAAAGTGTTAAGATTAAATCCAGGTTGTAATAAAAAGTATTGTTCTATACTAAGCTCTTGAGAATAAGAATAGTTTTCAATTAATGGTATAACTTGTAAACTAAACGCATTCACACCTTCTTTTCTAAGTAATGGTATAAATTTACCAACATCAGGATGTGTTCCTTTAAAATATCCAATCAGTCTACGAGCTAATGAAGAAGAAGATCCTACATACATACTGCCCGTAGAAATATGAGTTCATATATAAACTCCCGTTTTACAACGTTCATTTCTTATTGTTCCTATAGTATTCAAAAATTTTTCTGTTTTTATAGTATTTACACTTAAATCATTAAATTCCAATCTAGGTTTACCTAAAATAGTATCTAAAATATCTTGAGATATAACTACATTAAGAAAAGATAACACATTATTAACTTCAACAGCAGTTATTAAATAACTACTATTGATATATTTCATAGCTAATGTATAAGAACTGTAGTCAGCCCCTGTTCTACTTTGTTTTATCAAAGGTCAATTCTTTTTAAGTAAAATAGAACAACTATGAAAACGCTGCTTTAAACGCAGGTGTTGGTAAATTTTTAATTGTTTATTTCTTATAATTGTCATATTTAATAGTCGGTGTGATTTTGTTCATGCAAGACCGCATTTAACGGCCAAGGCATTTCGCTACCTTAGGACCCTCACGTTAAGGCCGCCTTTAACCGGGGTTTCCGTCGACATCAAATAGTAGTATATTAAATTATCTCTGTTAACCAGCCGGCACCGGGCAGATATCACACTCTATACTTAGATTTTTCATCTTTCAGCAGAGTGCTGTGTTTTAATTAAACAGTCGTACAACATTATTTCATGCTTCTTCCTCTTTACTTGATATTAATCAAGAATAATGAGCCCTCCTTATTCCGAAGTTACGGTAGTCAATTTGCCGAGTTCCTTTATGATTGTTAGCCCATTTACGCCTTCGTATTCTCTACTAGCTTACTTGTTTCAGATTCTAGGTACGGTTATTCTTCATTTATAATAAACTTACGCTTACTATAAATATATTTACTATTTTTCCAGTACATTTTACACTAAAATGTCGTCCTTAGTAAAAAAGATTTTCTCATCGTTTAAATCTTTAGATAATATAAACTTAGAGGCCGTTACTTAAATATATCCATAAGCTTAAGGCGGAAAATTTTCTTTTAGTTACTCATGTCACCATTCTCACTTGAGTTAAATCATTATCATTCTATTTAAAAAAATAAAACTCGTAATTTAGCTCAACGTTCTGCTACCCCATTAAATTATAATAATATTATCATTATAATATATCATGGACAAGGTTTCGGTATATTGTTTAGATCCGTTAAATTTTCGATGCTTTTATAACTTAACAAGCGCTCTGTTACGCACAGCGATCAGATTTATCATCGGAATACAAAATTTCATTTTTGTGGGTTTCAATTATATTGGCTTGTCATTTTCTTTAGCTAACTTTATCTCTTTTATTTTTGATAGACCTTGTTCCGTTAAATGCTTTTTATCACTAATGATAGAAGCAACTAACTTGAAGTCTTCAAAATCTTTTTGTTTAACTCCTAATAAAGGGTATTTGTTAAAAAAAGGTATTACTTTTTCTACTATGTCACTAAACTTAGTAACATGAAAATCTATAATATCTTTTCGAACAGATAAATATCCACATCCTAAATAGTTTATTATGTTTTCCATTAATAACTTATCTTTATTATGTTGAGTTATCTGAAATCTTAATCCAACTTGATACCCTAATTTATTAGCAGGAGAATTCAATAGTCTAATCATAAAATTACCTTCTCCACTAACAAAACCTAGTAACCATTCAGGACTAGGTATTTTATTATCCGGTTGTACACGAGTAATAGGAACAATATTAGTAAATGTTTCTTTTAAAGTTTGATTAAGACCTCAATTACTAGATGCTTTTAAAGCTATTAATTTTAATAAACCATCATTAGTTAAATGTTGTTTATTACTAATTAATTCATATGCTTGTTTAAAAAGCTCGTAGTCCCCATATTTTTGTAGCCGGAGGCTAGTAATTAAAGGATATTTATCAAAAAACTCTATTATCAATTTTATATCTTTTATTGAAGACACTTGAAACTCATAAGCCTCAGGACGAGATTTATAAATTTTACCTACTTTTAAGTTATCTTTCAATAACTCTAATAGATTTTCGTCTTTTTTATGTAAAGATAATTGAAAATAAAGTCTAGTTTTAAAAGGTACATTACTACCATCTTGTTTAAAATTTCTATTGCTTAAAATAGAAATTCTAAAACATCCTTCTGCGTCTACAAGCCCAGTTAATGTGTAAGGGGCTAGTTGGTAATTTATACTTAAATTGCTACAATATCTTACAAATTTTGTATTCCCTAAGAAAGGACTCTGATTTGATAATTCCTTTCGGAACCCATTAGAGTACACCTTAAACGCATTACTGCGTCAACTACCGTCTACTCGTTGCTCTTTTACAACAGTATTTCTAAATACTATTGATTTAGATCCGCGATATCCCATTTCACTTTCGTTCATATTTTGACTTGTTACTATACCTGAGTAATTAGTTCAGCCACTCATATATTTTCATATATGGTTTAGTATCAAAATCTTTAGGGAGTCCCCGGAGTTTGATAGTTTTACCCACATAGAGGACATCCTACGTCCTCCAGCAGGTCATAAAATTATGGCTGCTTCTAAGCCTATCTCCTTGTCGACTTTAATAAAAACCTTCTTAATTTCACTCAACTAATAATTTAGGAACCTTAACTCTTGTTCTGGGCTGTTTCCCTTTCGACATACACGGGAATTTTGCTTATATTAAATAAACAAAATATTCTCCCTAAATAGTTCATACAATATTTATGAACTATCCATTTTGACAACAGGTTTATTTATAAACCCGAATTTAATAATTAAATTTAAAATAATTTATATAACTAAATATAATACTATTCTGATTCTGAAATACGATAAAGTAATTTAACAATACTTCCTCTATTAATTGCATTTCTTACAGCTTGTCTTTTTATACCTAAATGTTCCGCAGCTTTTGTTAAAGTAGGGAAATCTAATGTTTCATTAGTTTGGATATTGAAAAGTCTAACAGATTTTCCTTCACGTTCTGTAGTCTTAGCTGTAATATTCGCTAAAGCTTCAGATGATAAAGGATTATTCTTTCTATAATTAGTTGTAGCTAAAGATAATTTATCTCTAACCTCTTGGCTAACTTCTTTACCTAAATGCACTGAGGATAATATTTTTTTATGCTCTTCAGATATTGATTTTAATTTAAATCTAGCTATATTTTCATCGCTATGTTTAAAACCTAATAAAGAATAAGCATTTTTTAATATATTATATTCAGGTTTGGCTGCGCAAGCGATCCAAATAATGCTGCTCTCTTTTAATAAGCTCATCTGCTTTACAATACTCCAATATTTCTAATGTAAAATTTGTATGTCCATGTTTTAATAAAGCAGCATGAATAGGTCTAGGATTTCTTTTTAATTCACTTTCCTTATAATAATCACCTACTCTTTTTGCTAAATTTAAACCACTACCTACATAGCTATTTCCATTTAGTTTATTTATTCGTACCCCACCGGGGTCAGATAAATTCCTGATTTATTTTTATTCTCTAGCAATATTGCATTCTTATTTATAAATGCATTACTATAGCTCTTTACAGGTATTATTGAAGATGGGTTATTTGTAAATATATTTTTCATAGTGTTTTTTTTAATTAAGCATAAAAAATATCGCAAATTGTTGTACTTTTTAATCATGCGCTAGCAAGATTCTGTTAAAAATATTAATTTTACAAAATAGTTAATAATTATTTTATTGCCATTGCATCCTTTCGGATGAGGCCTGACTATATCTTAAGCTAAATATTATACCTAATCGGTAAATATAAGCCAACCAACATTTAGTCGATGAACTGCACACCTTTACTGAAAGCAGTCGGTGCTTGGCTGCGGATTACCCATTGTGTTATCAATCATGATTTTACCATACCACGAGTCATTACCTGTGCCATAAGATGTATTACTACTCTTACTTGGTTATGATTGCTTTAGGGTGTTCCCGCAATTTGATGGTTTATAGCAGAAGGTTCACTTCCACAAAAAGGCTGTACTTCAACCTTATCATTCTATGTCTGATCATTTAAGATACATCTTTGCCATTCCGAGTCTACATACTCACTGATAAAACCTTCATGGTCCCCCAATTTGTACAATATAAAACATATAAAATGCCTTGTCTGAGATTAAATTCTGTACCTGCTAAGATGTTTACTTAAATTGCCTACTATTATAGGTTTCGCAGAAACGAATCTACTTCTTCTACCACCCTAAGGTAAAGCTGAAGTCCTTCTCCCTAAATAACTATTTGTTATCCATTTAACAAATAAATTTGATTACTCTACATATGCTTTAATAGCATATATCTTTTTTATTTCTTTACTTGTTTTTAATGCTTTACTTATTGCTGTTCTACTTACATTTAAATAAGTAGCTGCTTTAGTTAAAGTATCAAAAGACAAATTATCATTTGTTTCTGTGTTAATCACATTAATTTTTACGAGCCCTGCTGCTTCGCAGCAAGGGCTACTACATGTTTGATAGCCGCATCGGATATCTTTGTACGTGTTTCATCTGAAAGTCTTACACCTTTACGTTTATTCGCTATTTTATCTCTAACATTTTGAGGTAATATTCTACCTGTTGCTGCTATAGATAAATGATTTCTAGCTTCTTCTGTAAGTTTACGTTCTTCTTTAAAGAATACTAAAGTTTCTTCCTTATGTTTAAAACCTAAACTAGATCCTGCTTTAGTTAATATATTATATTCAGGTTTTAATTTATCTATATAATATTGTTCTCTTCTTATTAAATCTTCCTCAATAGAAACATATTCTAATATGGCTAAACTCAAATTAGTATATCCATATTTAAGAAGAGCGTTATGTATAATTGTATTATGTAAAGTTAAATTTTTAACACTATAATATTTATAAAATCTAGTAGTTAAATTTACAGAACTTCCTACATATATCTTATTATTAAGATTATTTATTCATGAATAAATACCTGGTTTATTCTTATTATCCTTTAGGATATTTAATTTATCTAAATCAGAATTTAAATATATTTTTATTGGTTTTAAGTTTCTTATCATAGTTTGATTTATTTATTATTTTAGTTAGTAATACGCAAATTATTTTAATCGTAAGTTAGTAAGTTTAGTAATCAAACTTATTCTGTATCCTTTCGGATAGGGTCTGACTATATCTTAAGCTAAATATTATACCTAATCGGTAAATATAAGCCAACCAACATTTAGTCGATGAACTGCACACCTTTACTGAAAGCAGTCGGTGCTTGGCTGCGGATTACCCATTAAACTTGCGTATATCAATCTAGATATTACCATACCACGAGTCATTACCTGTGCCACAAATATGTTACCATACTTGCTTGGTTTAGATTGCTTTAGGGCTTTCCCGCAATTTGATGGTTTATTGCAGAAAGTTCATTTCTACACACTGGCTATTTAAAGAGTGCTTACCTCTTTTCTTACCAGCTATCCAAGTCAGTGTTGTCTTTCACTACACCTACCACGGTTCTTCGGAGATTTTTGCTACAATCACCCGTTCGGACTTTTATAATCCTGACCATGGTAAAATCACCTGGCTTCGGGTCTAACTTTAGACACTTATTCATTATTTTAACGTTCGGTTTAACTACGCTTACTTTTCAGCTCGCATCTAATGTTAACTTGGTGACCCATTATGCAAAAGGTACGTTCTAGAGCTTGCGCTCACGAACTGCTTATAAAACTACTATTTTGGTTTTTGTTCCCTCATGGTACTTTTCACTATCGCTTATGTATTATATTTAGCCTTTGAGGAAGGTTCCCCAATATTTAAACAGTTTTGATACCGTTCTACTTTTTAGGCTCCTCTACTTTCGCTCACGCTATTCATAGAATCTCTTTTGATTTCTTTTCCTGAAGTTACTAAGATATTTCAATTCACTTCGTTTAGTATTAGATTTCTCTTAGAGTTTATACATTTATAAGAGTTTTTACTTATTTATGTAACTTATTCTCTTTAATACATAGCTTAAATTCCATAATAGTTTCTTTGTATACTTATATTTTTATAATTAATAATTATATAGTTCTAATATTCGAATTATTATACAAATAATCGGGTTACTAGGAATCGAACCTAGTTACTCTCCGCCCCAAACGGAGTGCCTAACCATTCCGGCTCTAACCCGTATTATGCTAATACATAATATCTTTATTATAAAGAAAGTAAATAGTTTTACTATGAATAAGGTAAATATCTATTTTTAGTTAACCTGTTAAATGAATTACTAGAAGATGCTTTAGCATAGTCCATATTATAAAGTATCATTAAATAACAAGAAAGTATAAAATCTATAGGACTTAGGTCTTTTTTAGCGATCATACATTTCTTATTATATTTACTTTTTCTTCTTGAATTTCAGTAAATATACAGTTAAGATCAGATTAATCCCCCCCCCCCCATTTTTTAAAATATATAAGGTATTTTGATTATATTTAGGGTTACTTAACGTCCCTTCTGTGAAATACTTAATACCTATTTTAATATATATTCTTTTTGATGGTTCTTGTACTTCTAAGGTTTCACATTCAAATGTATCATCTAGAACTATACAAGATATAAATAATATATCAACGTTCATACGTTGCTGCAGCAATATTAGATAAAGTATTTTCAACTGAATTCTTAATTATTGCCATTTTTATATTTAAGTGAGTTAAATCACTTATTGAGTTATTACTTATAGTTAATAAAAAAATAAAATCTTTTTTTTTTATATTTATACTATAGTTTCCTCGGTGTGTTTAAATAACTTTACATCATTTTTTTTCTCTGTTCACTCGCTATTTCAGTCCTTAACTTATAGTTTCTATAAAGTTGGTCACGCAGTCCTTTACGTACTTTTTTGTGATAAACCCTATACAAAGCACGAAATATTTACCATGCCTGTTTATGAGAAGCACAACTTGGCGACATTAACCTGAGCCCTCCTCAGTTCACGGAATATTAAACGTGACATACCCCTTCGAGGGCAGTGTAGCTGCTACGCTAGAGCTTCATTTGCTATACTGGAGCCAGCTAAACGGTACTTAAGCTTAACAAACCTACATTACTATTAAGACATTGTCAGTATTTGTACTATGCTACAAGACTACTAATTTAAACAATAAATAGCTAAAATATTTATACAAATACCACCTAAACATATAATAAACAATGTAGAGATATTTCATATTAAATAATATCTTTGAAATTTAATACGTAATTTAAAAAAAGCATTTAAAGAAGGATATTTTTGTTCCAAGTCAAAATATTTTATAATTTCATTACTAAATAACGCTACTAATATGTTAAAAACAGTTAACATAATAACTAAGAATAACAATATATGTAATAAAGAAGCTTCTTCTAAAAGACTCATATTGTTAAGATAGTCATATAAACTATTTAAACTAGGCATAAAATTATTACCTTTACCACTTCCCTTACTATCACTAAAACCATCCAATAACTTCTTAATCTTCTCAGTAACAGAAAGCATATCACTAACCTCTTTATGTAAATTCTCTTTATTACTACTCAAATCAGAATTTGAGTCAAATTTATTTAAAGAATCTAAAACACTCTTACTTTTATATTCAGCAACTTTTAGTTGTTCTTGTAAACTAAATATATTATCATCCGATACTTCAGTATTATTATTAAAAGAATCCTTCTTAGAAATACTACTACAATTATCTTTTAACAATTTAATATTAGTAGCAATTTCATCTAACTTAGCATCTCTTTCAGCTTGAATCTTAGATTCATCTAAATTGTCTTTAAGATCTAACAATTTACTACCGTAATGATGTGCTACAATCCCACTAGCAAATAATCCTAAATTTTGCATTTGTTTAAAAATATTTTTCATTCTCATTATTTGTAATTATTAATGCTTTTGTTCACTCGCCACTGTCCACGCAGTCCTTCAGCTTTTTTGCGTTTAAATATCCTTACCTATATAGAATTAGGAACATGTATTCTACATAAGAATAACTTTTACGTTACGTATTTAATAACAGTCATATTTTTAACGTAAAAGGTTACTTTACTAACTCGCAAAACAGTTCCCTATATTTACTTACTCCGACTAAGCTACAATAAGGTTCACCAGCTTTCATCACATCTCTATAAGCACTTATTCTTGTTTATTTATTAAAAGTATGTTTCCTTTATAGTATTTCGTAAAGAAAATACGAGTAGCTAGTGAAGATATAGTTAAACCGTTAGTAATACTAATATCAAAATTAACAAATAACTCGTGATTAAAAGCTTTAATAACTTGATATAAAGCTAGTAAGTCCTTAGTAAGATATTTAATAGATTCTTCTTTAAAATCTCATCTTTCAGAATAAATAGTTTTATATGTATCTATATCAACACCCTTATAATCTTGAATTTTAGTAAATAACCAATATAAAATAAAGTATTTTCATTAGCAAAATCATGAGAGAAATTTCCTTTTAATGTTGAAACATTAAAAGTTTTTGCTAATTTAGCTAAAGAGGAATTTAATATAGTATAACTATCACTAATAGTAATATAAACCTTCTTTTTACCAATCATTTTACTAATTATAATTTTAATAATATTATATTTAAAAGTAGGATAGAAAGTATAAATATTTGGATATTTAATCGAAGTCTTTAATATATAATATAGATCAGAATTTGCTAAGTTATGACAATAATAAGTATGTACATCATATTTAAACATAGTGTCTAACATATTACATATCACTAAATCACTATTTTTAGTTTCAGAGTCTATATAAAATATATCCGCAATTTTGTGGAGGCCTTTATTTTTTTATAAAAAAAATAATAGCAAGCTAAAGCTCATTATAATTTTCCAATAAAATATCTATTCTACTAATAATAGAGTCGTATAAATGATCTAATATAGCAACATCCTTTTTATTATAACACGATTTGTTTACCAGCCATTTTGTGCGAAGCAAGACACCATTCCCATGATTGACTTAACAAGTCAAAAATGATATTTATCGTGTTCTAAATATTGTTTAATAGTCTCCAATAAATATTGTTTAGTAATAAACTTTTCAGTGGTAAAACGAATAATTAAAGTCTTCCCTTTAATGGTAATCAAACCGTTATGATCCATATATTTAACTTTGGAATCGAAGGAGTGCGAAGCTAGCAAAAGAATGCTTGTTTTGTACTACAGTAGTAGTAGAGAAATATCTAGTGTTTCATAATAATTTTAAAAATGTTATCATAATTTGTTGTTTTTGTAATGTAAGTTTCAACTTAGTCTATAATAGCTCTATTAGAGCGGGTTAAAACTAAAACACTCTTAATTAAAAAAGGACTCAGGGGTCTTTCGTAAAACAGTGAGTAGTAGGAGTGTAATCAATAAAGAATACTCTCCTCATATAGTTGTAAAGAAAAGTATAAAAGTTTTCGTGTTCTCTACGCACGACCGACTTTGCCATAATATAAATAAAATTATTAAAACAAGAGTACTTGGACTTGAACCAAGAATTTGAAGGTTGAAGCTTCCTATTTTGCCAATTAAACTACACTCTTTTATAATATAGTTCAGAGAATATCCGATTCGAACGGATGTAGCTATTTCTAACCTAGTAAAACTCAAACTTACCGCCTTAAACCACTCGGCCAATTCTCTTTAATGTGTATACTAATTTAGTATATATATATATTATTTATAATTCCTCAGTGGATCGAACACTGATAATATCCTTATCAAGAATACACTTTACCTGTTAAGTTAAGGAATTTTGAGAAATAAAGGATTTGAACCTTTAACATTTTGTGTGTAAAACAAACGTTCTGCCAATTGAACTAATTTCTCTTTTAAGGTTTAATTATACCTTAAATTTATTATTGTTTAACAGTATCCTGTTTTATTGTTATAACGATAGCTCCTACCATTACTACTAATAAAATTATACTTACAAGGAATAATCACATACTGTAAGATGTATATAAAATATTACCTATTGTTGATATATGGCTTGTTTCTGTAATTGTACCATCTCAACTGTTACTTGTTACAAACATAACATTATGTGTGTTTATGTCTAGATTTTTACTTGTATTCATTATTATATCATTATATTTACTTGTAGGTAGATAGTATAATATGTTACTTAATTTACTGTTATAACTATTTAATATAGCTACGTAGTAAGGTAATAATTGGAATAATGCATAGTTAAATAATATTGTTATAAATAAAGCTAAAGGTATACTATTTACATTATTACTTTGTAATTCACTTGTTCTTATGTTTATTAACATTAATATGAACAAGAATAAAATAGATACTGCTCCTATATATACTATTAAGTATGAAAAACCTATAAATGTTAATCCTGATAATATTAAATATACAGATATTGATCCAAATAAACCGATTAAAGATAATAATGAAACTATAGGATTTTTATTTATTATAACTGCTATACTAAATAATAATGCTATTACACTTAATATATCTAGAAATTCCACTGTATATCCACTTGTTAAGATATCCTGAGCAGAGAATAATTGATTCATATTTATTTATATTGAGTTACCTAAGATTAGGAAATATATTGGAGCAATTTGCTCTAAAGCTTTTAGATTAATTTATATAGCTGTATACACAGCAAGTTTACGGGTAGTCAGATTTGAACTGACGCACGCTGAGTGGAAATCAGAAAGTCTACCATTAACCTATACCCGTTTAGAGAAGAATTTCTCTATTTTATTTAATATTAAGATCCTCAGTAGTACATTGAAACGTATAAGAATAATCATACAACGTCAACAAAATGTCAGTATAATATACCTCCTTCATAACCTAAGTGGTGGTGATCTGTTAAGTGGTATGCTAATATTCTTCATAATCCTACAGCTAAGAATATTGTTCCTACGATAACGTGGAATCCGTGGAACCCTGTACCGAAGAAGAAACATGTACCGAATACACCGTCACTTATTGTGAATGATGATACGTTATATTCTATTCCTTGGAATACTGTGAATATTAATGCTAATAATACTGTAAATAATGTACCGTATATAGCTCCTGATCTTTCTCCTTTAATTAAAGAATGAACTAAGTACAACCTATCCTAAATGGATAAAATTGCCTCTTTCCCGAACCCAGCGGGATGCTTTCACATCACTAGGCTCTCCATGAAACGCATTCCTTATACTACTTTCTAATTATTTTCTGTGATATTCCATATGACAGGTTCTACATAAAGGGATTTGCTTTCTACGTCTCCGTACCATTAATTTGTCTAAAGAATTTAATTTAGGATTAAGATCCTTCATATGCCTTATATGGTGCATTTCCACTCTATATTTTGAATTACATTTGGCACATTCTAAGTCATCAAGAGTTGATAAGGATACAGATCCGTATAACGCTTTGATAACTGGACTACTATCCGTTAAGAACTTTAACGTAGTTTTATATGAAGGATTTAAAAAGCCATAAAATTTATTCTTCTTTGGGTCTTTCATATCCTTATGTGTTACCCCTAAATTGGGTCCAAATTTATTAAAAGTTTTCGCCATCGTACCTAACGATAATTTAGCTGTAAGTAGTTTAGCACATGATTGTTTCAAGTAATATCCTACTGTACTAGCTAATCTTGGGTAATTATGCGCAAATTTATAATAATTTAAATACCCTCTAAACACAGCATTATACATATGTATAATTTGTCTATGTTCCAAGGACATTCACACAAATTTTGGACTAGATTTGTTGTTTTTCATAAATTCTGCATTATGCAGTTTATTTACTATTCTTTGAATAGGAGCCTCCATTCTAATCTTTTTAGAATTTCTTCTTAAAATATTATTATGTTTTGGCTTAGAATAACTGAATTCTTTTGCTCTTTTTATGTTAGTTCCTAGGAATAATACACTTTCTGTATTTAGATTTGTGATCTTAGTTTTAGATTCGCTTAAAGTTAATCCCATAGCAGATAATTGGTTTTTAACCTTGGTAAGTATTACCTTAGTCTCTTCCAAAGTACCCTTCACCCCTATTATTCAGTCATCTGCATATCTAACATATGAGATTTTCTTAAAATTCGGGTCGCTAAAATTAGCTGAAGGATATAATCTACTTTCTTTAGCTAAACTTCTAACTAATTGCATATCATTTCTCTTCTTAGCTCTTGATATTCTACTATGGTAGTTACCCGCTAATGAAGACAATTTAGATTTAGACCCCTTGTCGAAATCTTCTTTGAGTCTAATAACCATTTTGTCCAGTTCGGACATAAATATATTAGCTAAAATGGGACTAATTATAGATCCTTGAGGAGTTCCTGCTATATTACTCTGATATTCTCTGAATTCGAAGTAACCCGTTTTCAAAGCTTTTCATATTAATCTAGTGAATTTACGATCAAGAATTTTATCTTCCACAATATCCATTAACTTAGAATGATCAATAGAGTCAAAACATTTTGAAATATCTCCCTCTATTATTCAGGTTGATGGTTGAAAAGTCTGTTTTACTGCTTTTAATGCAGTATGACAACCTCTCTTGGGTCTAAATCCATGACTACAATCCAGAAATATAGGTTCGAAAACCGCTTCGAGAATCATTCTTATGGCCTCTTGAACAATTTTATCTCTAGGAGACGCAATTGTAAGAGGTCTAGTACCACCGGAAGCCTTTGGAATTTGTATTCTTCTGGCCGGTTTGAATTTAAATGATTCATTCTTTAGTTTTTCAACTATTTCGTGAATTACTTCAACTGACATACCATCCAATGTTTCCGGGTTTACACCAGGAGTCATTTGTCCGGGGTTACTTTTTAATTTTTCATAAGCTATTCCGTATATTTCAGGATCACACAATAATTTGTATAGATTTCTATCTATAGGTTCAGAATTTTTATTTTTAGATCTTTCGTATAAGTCTTTCAATTTCTTTATTACATTAGACTCTGGGTCTATAATACATCCTGTACTGTAACTACGAATATTGGAAGCGCCTTTCACTACAACCCTTCCCCTTATATCTGCAGAGTTACCTACAGTTTTGAGTACTATGATTGTTCTGTTACCATAGGAATTACTTCCCTTAGGCAATCCGAGAGTTGCTTTGTATACTCAATTACTTTCCTTAGGTTGTCCACTCTTGTTCTTAATTATGTTTCTTACATAACTCGTAAAAGTCTCTCAATTCTGTATACCACCACTCAATTCACAGAAGACTCTAAACGTCCCATTCCTTCCAAGACGATTCCCTACGCGAGAAGACGATGAACAATAGACTTTAGGCAATCAAGCTTTAACCATAGAAAGAACAGTCTCAACTAATATTAATTTTAGAAGGTTTATTTTAATTATAGTCTTTACATGAGATGCTATGTTCAGTATCGGGTTTTCCCCTCCACCTAACTCATGGACTGCATATATGTTTGAGAAATATATATCTCTTGATAGAGATTTGGTACACAAGCACAGCTCGCGCACGTGGTGTGCGTAAGTTATAGTAGCACCACTAGATAATAAGATTACTGTGTTTAATAAAGGTAATTCGAAAGGATTTACAGGTTCTATACCCATAGGTGGTCATTGAGCTCCTAGTTCTACAGTAGGTGTTAATGCACTGTGAAAGAATGCTCAGAATATAGCTACGAAGAAACAAGCTTCAGATACTATAAATAAATGAACTAGAATCAAGCCTCCTGTTTAGGATAACTCAACCCCTTTCCCGAACCGTACGTGATAGTTTCCCATCATACGGCTCTCCATTATCGTTATAATTGCTATAAAGTAAGCCGATCGATTATTTTGTTTTACGATTTTGGGCCTTTTCTAAAGACAAGGCTTTGTGAAGGTCTAGATGACAATTTCTACAGAGTGGAATTTGCTTTCTATTCCTTCTAGCCATTATTTTGTCGATGTATCTCGCCTTGGGATTAAGGTCCTTCATTTGTCTAACGTGATGCATTTCCACTCTGTAATTTGATTCACAGATTGTACACACTAAGTTTTCCAGCGTGGCCTTGGATATACCTTTGGCGTTAACTCTTAGTACAACATCATTTGTGTTAACATTGAAGGCGGACGGCTTATTCCCGTAGGCAGCTTTAATAAAGCTATGCTTGTCTTTTCCTTTTAAATCCTTACCATAAGATTCAAATACTCTAGCTTGTGACTTAAGTGTGAACTTAGCAGCCAAAAGTTTAGCACATGAGCTCTTTAGTACATAATGTACTCGAGATGATAGTTCGTTGAAATTATGAACAAATCTATAATAATTGATGATACCACGATAGACTGCATTATATAATAATATAATCTCGTCCTTGCTATTTGCTAACCACATAAATTTAGGAACCGGAGTTCCGTTTTTTATAAACCCATTAGTTTTCAGTTTGTCGACTATTCTAGCGATAGGTGCAGTTAATCTAAGAGCATCTGCAGTTCTAGTTAGTCTCCCCTTTACTCGTCTAAAGTGTAAGGTTCTGAACATTCTAATGTTAACTGCCAGGAAAGTAGCCACTCCATGTCTGGAGTTAGTTATTTTGGTTTTCTCTTCAGATAACGCTAATTTGAGCTTTTCCTGTAAGAACTTTCTAACTTCATTAAGTATGAATTTACAGTCCTCCATAGATCCTCTCACTCCAATTACTCAATCATCAGCATATCTAATGTAGACTAATTTTTTGAATTCAGGATCTACCGTTAACTTAGATCTAACCTTCAACATTTCTTTCCTGATCCTAACTTTCTCTTGTATATCACTGGCACGGTACATGGAGTTTCCCAGACTCTTTCAAGCCGGGTTAATGCTGGCATGTTTACCTATATCAAATTTAGATTTAAGCTGTTCTACGAACTGATCCAGTTTATCTAAGAAGATGTTTGCTAGGATAGGGCTAATTATCGATCCTTGGGGTGTTCCCGCCACGGATATTTCTAATTTATTGAATTCGAAGTAACCTGCTTTCAGCGCTTTCCTGATCAAATTAATGAATTTTTTGTCTTTAATTCTCTCTTCTAATATGCTGATAAGTAGTTTATGGTCTATTTCATCGAAACATTTGGTAATGTCACCTTCGATAAACCACTTGGCAACTCTTAATTTTTGATTGAACATTTTTAGTGCCGAATGACAACTTCTGTTAGGTCTGAAACCATGACTGTTGTCCGAGAAGGCGGGTTCATAGATAGATTCAAGAACCATACGGATACATTCTTGTACAATTTTGTCCCTAGGAGGAGCGATTGTTAAAGGACGTGTTTTGCCGTTTGCCTTTGGTATGTGTACTCTCCGTCCAGGTTTAAATTCGAATTTCTCACTTTTGATTTCCTCAATAATGTTTGCTACGATCTGTGGAGACATACCGTCCAGTGTAATTGGTACTATACCCGGAGTCATGTTACCTGGTTTGCTTTTTAGCTTATCATAAGCAATATAGTATAATCTTTTATCATATAGTAATCTGTACAATTTGTCCGTAACGATGAATTTTGGATTTTCTTTGCATAACTCAGCAATTTTCCGGATTTTATCAACGGCGTCGGTAGAACCGTCACTGAAACCTTCAGTCGACGTTGACATTGTCCGAATAGCGATAACTGGTCTCCTTCCCGTCACAAATTCCTTATTTGTGATCGGTACTACGATTCCTCTGTTACCATAGGAGTTACCTCCCTTAGGCAATCCCGTAGTTCTACTTATTTGTTTATCGGTCTCCTTAGAACTTCCACTCTCTACGTTATGAATAGATATTCTATCCTGGTTTAAGCGACTTCTAATTAGTTCCGTTATATTTAAAACTAATTCACTTAATGCATCCTGTCCTGATTGCAATGCTGCCCTTAGGGATGAGGCACCTAGTAGATGGAATTCAAGAAGTCTATCTTTGTTCATAGAGACCTCGGCTTGGAAGGTTTTGTATCAATCAGTTTTAACTACACCTCCCTTTACATGAAATGCTACGTTCAGCTCAGGGCTTTCCCCCTCACCTAATTCAGTTGCCGGGAACATTCAGAAGTAATGTTCAGGTTTTGGTAATCCATTCAAATAAGCAGCGCAACGGCGCACTATAACACCTAAGTTTAATCCTTTTTGTACAGCTAATGTATGGTTACCTAAGTAAGTCAATAATAAAATATATTTCTATATTTGTTGGACTATATCTTAATTAATAGGTTATAATAACGTATTAATTTTTAACGTTTAGTCTCTGAAGGTATTAAAAGATAATTATTAATCTATTAATTCCCTGCTGATCATCCTTAATAAAGGGTTTTCCAGCAATTGGTTAAATTTAAAGAAGGCATTTACATCATTATAATTTATTTATTAAAGCTCTAATTCTTAATCTACCTTCTTCAGATAGATGTTCTTTAGATATTATCATATTATAAACGATTTTTCATTTATTATAGTCATTAAGTTTATTTCCTATTAAAGGATATTTATCAAAATAGTTAATAATGATTTTAATATTATCAATAGAAGAAACATATAAAGATAAAACTTTACCTGTTTTATTTTCATAAGTAGTTAAATTACAATTTAAAAAAGAAGCTAACTCTACCATAAAGGATTTCATATCAGACGATGTAGATTTATCATATGAACGTTGGTCTAATCTAAATTTAAGTGAAATACTTTCGCTTACAGATCTTTTACTTGTTTCTGATTTATCTTTCTTTTCTATATATTTAATCCCAAAATGCCCATCAGCTTCTGTAAAACCTGCAAATCAACTATTATCTTTATAATTTCCATTATAATTACTTTCAGGTATATTTAAATCGTATTTAGCATTAATGAATTGAATTAAATCATTAAATCTTTTATTTTTAGGTGTTCTTAACTTACCATGTATTAAATTAATAATATAAATTAGACTTTTTATATCTCCTATAATATAACGTATTACATTATTACCTGAAGATTGAAAACGTCCTATATTACCTAATTCGGATTGAAGAAAAGTATACATACCTAAATTATCCTTATGAGAAGTGAATACGATTCTAGGATTAAGGACTCTATTTAAGGTAGTATTACCTAAAGAAGGTAAAGAAATATGCCCGTCACCTTCTAAAAGACCGGCTAAGTAATGACCTAAATTATTATCTTTATTAAAAACTGTAATATTGTTATTACTTTTATAATCAATTAATGTTTTGTTAATATCATCAGATGATATGGCCCTAGTTATACTTAAATTATAATGAGTAACGACTGGTTTACCTTCTGAGATTATATCTCTAAATCACATAGTCATAGATGCAACTAATGTACCTAATGCTAAGTATAGGAAGATATAACTATTATTAAATAAGTGCATTGATAATGCAGCGTTGACTGTTAAAGTAAATAATGAGATACTTGTGTATAAAGGTCACGGTGAAGGTGACACTAAATGGAAAGGATGGTCTTGAAAATTACTTCTTATTGTGTTTGTCATTTATATAAATAATTAGAATTAAATTAGTTTCGAACATTGATTTAAAAGCCCCTAAGACGAATCGAACGTCTATCATGATATTAACAGTATCATGCTCTACCGTTGAGCTATAGAGGCTAAACAGTCAGAATTGAATTAAATATTTTAGTATATAAGACATTAATTTACTGAGACGGTAACTATGTAACTTAATACTAAGTTATATTATTAAGAGCGGAGCATCTATAAATTAAAGTTCAATTATAATATCTACATATAAGTGTAAAAGAATATGCTTTATTATTGTAGCTCCCACACGTATAAAAAAGTTTTATAGTATTTTTACGTGTAGTTAGAGATAAAGTTTTATTTATTATATCTTTACTAAATTTTACTTCTATAGAACGAACAAATTTTTTGTTTTGTACAGAAAGTAATAAATATTTATTTAGATTTATAGAAAGAATTATTCTTTCTTGATTTGATGTATTAAATTTATTCATGATTTATTAATATTATTAATAAAAAGAAGCAAAATCTTCTAACGGAAAAGAGGTGAATTGAACACCTAAGTGTATAAAACACGACACGTAGCAAGTGCCTTACCCTACCAATGGAAGACTTTCCCATAGCTTTATATAAAGCAGCCTGCGTTTTACTTAGGTAAACAAATACCAAGGTATATAACGAATTAGATCAGACTCGAACCGACATCTATTTCCGTGACAGGGAAATCCTTTACCTAATTAAGTTACTAATTCTAGGAGACGAGAGATTCGAACTCTCAAAACATATTATGTACTAAATTTACAGTTTAGCCCTTCTTGCCAATAAAGGAACCCTCCTTTATATAATATATTTTATTATATTATATATATAATTATGGTTAAAATTAATTAATCCCGTGCAACTTCCACTACACGAACCGTATTTCGACTTAACACTAATTAGAGTCACGCATACGAAGATTTCCAATAATAGAATATAAAACCTGCTTGTTATTTTTACTAATCATTGAAAAAGCAAACTTATTGCGCATACTCTTTTCAGCATGTGACGAGTGGTTAGTACCAATCCAAGGTTAATTCACCGTGACATGGTGATTCACGATTACTAGTAATTACTTATTCATGTAGTCGAGTTTCAGACTACAATCCTTAAAATTTATATCCTATTTTTAGAGATTAGCTTAAATTCACATTTTTGCATCTCTTTGTGTAGGAATATGTGGCACGTCTATAGCCCACAATATCACACAGCGATCAAATTTATCATACAAATAAATCAAATAAATTTATTGATTCATACTAGATTTAATAGTTAATATTTGATCTAACCCTTCTTGAGTTAGATGTTGCTTATTGTTCACCATTGTCACAACTTTATCAAATTCTATAAAATCTAAACTTTTCTTACCTTTAATAGGGTACTTTTTAAAGAAAGGTATAATTACATTACTAATATCTTTTAAATTAGTTATTTGTAAACTAACAGAGTTACTTTTTAAATAAACATACTTATCTTCAGTTAAATTAAAGAATTTAACACAAAAATTAATTAACTCTTTTTCTCTTATGTGTAAATCTATAGAAAATCTTAATTGAACTCTTGTGCTTAACTTACTAGTTAAAGATTTACTTATTTTAATATTAAAACTACTATCTCCACTAGAAAATCCGGCCATTCATTGAGGATTCGGTATATCTTTAAATATATACTCAGGTTTATTTGCCTCAATGTCTTTTCAAGTAGGGAACTCTTGTTTAAGTTTAGTAGTTAAACCTAAATTAAGAATTGATTTTAAACCTACTACTTTAAGAAGACCTGGATCTTTAAGATGTTTTCTTTCCTTTATAAGAATAAAAGCTTGTTTAAATATATCATAATCAACTCTTTTACATGTTACAAGCGGATATCTATCAAAATGATCTATAATTACTTGTAAGTCTTTGATAGATTCAACTCTATACTGTAAAGAATGTTTACCATGTTTATGTATATTACCTACTTTTCAAAAATATTTTATATTTTCTAAAATATCTAGATCTTTAGAATGTAATCCTATAGCAAATACGGGCTTAACTCTTCAATTTGTGTCATAATTTTCATTATGTTGAATTGATATAGAGAAAGTTCCTTCTGCATCGGTAAAACCTGTCATGAACCAAGGATTAATTAAACCCATAACATCTTTTTTCTGGGAAATGTTATTGGCTGAATACGTCCTTATTTGATTTATTTGGTTAGAAAGGATTTTGACTTGATAATTTCTTTCGAAACCCGTTAGAGTATACCTTAATGTCAATTTCTTAACATAACTACCGTCTACTCGTTGCTCTTTTACAAATAAAGTATTACCTTTATTTGACTTAGATCCGCGATAACCCATTTCTTTTTCAATCATTTTCTGGCTTGTTACTGTACCTGAGTAATTACTTCAGCCACTAGTATATTTTCATATATAGCTTAGTACCAGAAACTTTAGGGTGTCCCCGGAGTTTGATAGTTTATCCCACGATCATGATTTCCTAGATCATTCAGCAGGCCATGATGACTTGTCTTTGTCCCCTTTTTCTTTCCAAATCCTGGATCAAATGCTTTATCGTAGAGCTTACGCTTTAAAAAAATAAAGCCAGGGATTGCGTTAATTTCATGGAAACCACAGTTTCACAACATTAACTGAAAACAGCCGTGCAACTCCTGTAAAATATTCAAATTGTGGTAAGGTTTTTCGTGGATCATCGAATTAAACAACATACTTCACTACTGGTGTCAGAAACGGTCTAGTGATTTCAGTTCCTGCGTTGCCACATTACTCTTGAGGTGGAATGCTTACACTTTCATTTATAGACTAAATATTGTTTAATAGTTAGTTTACTACTGATAAACTAATTTATTAAAGCTCAATCTAACCTATGGCATTCATCATTTACTGCAAAGACTACTTGGGTATCTAATCCTGTTTGTTCTCTGTGCCTTCGTCCTTCAACGTCAGTTTTTACATAGAGGGCTGCCTTCGCCTTTACCGAGTCCCTTTGGTATAATAGAATTTCATCTCTCCTCCTCAAGTACTGCCCTCTTATATCAAACTCTAGTCAAGTACTAACATTCTAGAAGCTATATTGACCGTCTAGGTACCCTTTAAACCTAATTAAGATGAATAACACTAGTCTCTTACGTATTACCGCGACTGCTGGCACGTAATTAGTCAAGACACGATATATATACTGTCATTATCAATATATAAACAAAGCTTTATTCAATTTTAATACAATCTTATAGATTATATATAGTAATATAATCAAAGTAAGACTTGCCACTTCTCCAAGTTGCCAGTTCAGCCGTTAGGCCATTGACCAAGATTCCTCACTGCTGTACTAACTTGCATTGGGGTTTTTTCAGACCCAATGTGGTCGATCAACCTTTCAGCTTCGACTACGAGAGTTTTAGGCTAGTTAAGCCATCACCTTAACTACTACCTATCCCGAAGATATTTATTGTCCTCTTAAAGCAGGATTACATATCCCTTTATGTATTATGAAGGATTTACCTTCACTTTAAGGTCGGCTAAGAATATCATTATACTCACCTGTACACCACTTTTTAATTTATGCGAAAAAGCTATCAATTAAAACGTACGATTAGCATGTGTCAAGCACTTGGACAGCATTCAATCAGAGCCATCACCAAACTCATCTATTTTTATGATATAAATTTCTTTACATCACTATAAGTTCTAACTTATTTTGTTATAAGGAGAATAATAAACTATATAATGTTTTGTTTATAACCTTAGTTATAAGATTACTAGTCTAATTTAAAATTTATATTGGTTCGCTTAGTAAATAGCTAGCCAGCTTAGTTGGCTATATATGAATAAACAACTATTCATTACTTACTATTAGTTTCTATTATTATAATTTATAATTTTCATTATTCTTTAAGTTATAGATAAATTATTATTGTATATATAATTTTCCTAAATAACTATTTATTCTCACTTATTATTTTATTTAAGCATATTTTGTTTTATGTTGTTAACACGTATATTAGTGTAAGTCTAATCCATCTTTAATATATGAAGAAGTCAATACTACGAATACTTGTGCTTTATTTTTTTCTACTATTTACTATATCACTTATAATATCGATGTTATTTGATAAATAACCAGATACATATAAAGTAATAAAACTAGCAATTAACAACAATAATCAAGCTATTCCTAATCATACTTTGTTATATTTAGCTGTAAACGTAAATCATTTAATAATTAAATTATACGCTGTTATACCAAGTATACGTTCAATAAATAATAAATTTCATTTATTACTTGTAATATTATCAGCTATATATAAAATTAACATAATTATTATTAAGTAGGTGATACATATATGCATCACATAATTAGCATTTAATAAACTTAATATTGTATCTATATCTGCTTGAGGTTCCATAGAAAAAGCTGAAGAAGTAGGACTATTACCAGGGGAAGGTATATTAGTTTCTTTTGAAGTAGTTACTTTACTACTATTAATACTATTAATACTATTAACCACTGTAACTGTACTACCTGCTATAACAGCTCCTGCTGCCATCACACCTAATTTAGCTGTAGTAGAAAGTCCACTAGTTTTAGCTATACTAGCCCCTGCTTTTATTCCTGCTACTGCTGCACCTGTACCTATATTTGTTAATCCTTTAGTTACACTTTCAGGTATATTAATACTAGTATTGTTAAGATTTATAGTATTTTGATTATCACTTACTTTTACTTCAATGGGTTCTTTTATACCTTCAGGAGCCATAGCGTACACCGTATCCGTCATAAAATATAATGTAACACAAATTAATACTATAATCATTATATGTCTAGGTTTTATATAGCTTTCAAATACAAGATAAAAAAATATAGTAGATAAAATCATAATACCGTAATCCATTAATATAGAGCTATATTTCAGATATATATCTTTAAATAACTAATTATTTATAACCTAAGCTATAATCTAGATACTATTTATTGTATCTATTTTTATTCATATTATCTATATACAAATTCAGTTTATTTATATCTTCTACAGATGATAAGTTTTTAAATCCTTTCCCTAAGTTGTAGTATAGTACACTCACTCCTAAAGAGAAATTATTAAAATCTTTGCTTTTTCACCTTGTAAATTATACTTAGTGAATAAAGGCACTATCTTATCATATAAATCATTATTATTTCTAACGGCTAAGTAAATCATATCTTTACTTCCCTTTTTTATACTACCACAATCTAAAGTTAAGATTATTCTGTTTGTTTAATAAATCTTTATCTCTATTGTGTTGAGCTATAGAAAATGTAGCGTCATAGTTAGGTCATTTACCTCTTGATGAGGGCTTAGAAATAAAGAATGAACCGTCTGCGTCAGTAAATCCTGTTATATAATAGGGATCTAGTACTAAATTATTATTATTGTTAATAATTATATTTGATACGTCGAAAGGTTTAATGTCTTTAAATTCATTAATTTTAAATATAGAAGCATTTAATCCTTTCTTTAAACTAGCTTTATAAGATAATATTTCTTTATAACAACCATCAAATGTTAAGTGATGGCTGCTACTCATTAAAATAGCAACTTTACTAAATAAACTATAAGAAATTAATTTAGTAGATTGTAAAGGGGGTAATCGGTAAAATGGGGAATTACTACTCTTAAATGTCCGATAATCTTGTTATTCTGTAAGATACATAGTCTTTATAAATTTCAACTTTACCTACATTATCGAAATATGCTTGTATTTTATACAACATATCTATATCGCAAGGATGAACTGTAATTTGATAAATTAGTCTAACAATGTAACCGATTTTCATCGAACTTGCTGAAACAGTTTTAATAGTAAAATTACCTTCACCATCCGTATAACCTGTTAATCATCATGGATTAAGGGATATATTTGTCTTATTTAAATATTTATTCATTTTGATAGGGCTGTCTATACTAATGTAAATCTAATCCGTCCTTAATATAAGAAGAAGTTAAGACTACAAATACCTGCGCCTGAATAAACGCTATAGCTAATTCTAATCCTGAGAATGCTATTATAAATGCTAATGGGATTAATCCTAAGATAAAAAAGATTATTCCTGAATTCATAATGTTATAAACGAATCCACTTAATATTGCTAATAACATGTGACCAGCTGTTATATTAGCTGCTAATCTTAATCCTAATGAAACATTTCTAGCTAAGTATGAAATGAATATACCCGTTACAGAAGTAACAAATCCTTCCCTCCCTTATATTTTAACTTAATAAAATACTTATCCATACTTAAGCCGGTTTACTTAAGTCTATAACATATCCTTTGTAAGGTTTATTCTTATTATAATAATTTCTTATTTGTGTATGAGATGTTCCTAAGTATTCGGCAGCTTCTCTTATAAAAAGAAACTCTTTAGATTCACCAGTTTCAGCATTAGTAAGTTTTACAATTTGTCTCTTATTATTATTCAATCTTAATTTCAATTTAGTTTCTTCACTAACTTTACGACCTAAAGCTGCATCACTCATACGTTGTAAAGTTTCAGATGTGAATTTTCTACCTTGAAGAGTAGCTCTTATTTTTTCTTTAACTTCTTCTGTTACAGTCCTATCTCTCATTTTGATTAAAGTTTTTTCTGATATATGGCGCCCTTTAGCTAATTGACTCATTAATTCTTTAGTTGCTTCACTATGTTTGAATCCTAATGATGAGCCTGCTGTTTTTAAAATATTAAACTCTGGTTCATATTTATCTATATAATATTGTTCTTTATCGAGTATTTCTTCTATAGAACAAAATTCTAATATTTCTAATATAAATCCTGAATAACCATGTTTTAAAAGTGCTTTACATATTACCATATTCTTAGAAGACAAATGATTGTAGTTATAATATTGTGATAATCTTTTTCCTAAGTTAACACTGGATCCCACATAACGTTTACCAGTTTCTATATGAATTCACGAATAAACACCTGTTTTATTCATATTTTCTTTTATAATAAGTCCTTTATTTTTATCAGGGTTGTTGTATATTAAAGCAGGTACTGTTTTAACTGTAATCATCTTTCTCTTATTAATGCAGGTCTAATCCATCTTTTATATAAGAACTAGTTAACACTACGAAAACTTGAGCTTGTATAACAGCGATCATCAATTCTAATCCTGAGAAGGCTACAATAAATAATAATGGTATTAATCCTATTACAAATAATATTAAACCTGAACTCATTATATTATATACAAAACCACTTAAAATGCTTAACAGCATGTGTCCTGCAACGATATTAGCTCCTAATCTTAAACCAAGAGATACACATCTTGCAAGATAACTGATAAATTCTATTATTACTAATAATGGTAATAATCCTAAAGGACATCCAGCAGGTACTAATAATGAGAAGAATTTTAAACCGTGTTTAGAGAATCCTAATATTGTAGCTCCTAATACTATTGTGAAACTTAATGCAAATGTTAATGCAAAGTGTCCTGTAGATGCGAAACTATAAGGTACCATACCGATTAAATTATTTATTAATATAAATACAAATAATGTGTAAATAAATGGGAAGTATATTTGTCCTCCTTTAGCATTTATTTGTCCTGTAACTATATTGTGTATTGTTACGTATAAAGATTCTTGAGCTATAGATCAGTTGTTACTTACTAATTTGTTTTGGTTAGTTGCAACTAAGCTTAATATTAATGTTAATAATGCTCCTAATGTTAAGTAGAATCCTATGTTTGTTATTGATAAGTGTAAGTTACCACCTAAAACTTCTAAGTTTAATATGTCTCTTATTTCGAATTGATCTAAAGGACTTCTTATTTCTGTAAATAAATTTTGTGTGTTAGAAAACATTAGTAGTATAATCACTACTATAAGATATATATCTTTAAATAACTAATTATTTATAACTAGTCGCTTTAGTTACCTAGCAAGCTAAGCAGCACACTAATTATAATATTTTTATAATATATAAATTTATATTATATTTTATTTATGAACATACGTGATAAGAATAAACGAACTATTCTTGGTAATATGTATTTAGATAATACGTATAATACTAATACTATGATAGTAAAAGAAAATACTACTTCATTCATGTAATAAAAAGGTGTTAATTGAGGCATATTTTGTTTTCTTTTTATGAATTTTAGCTTATACAGCTTTAATACGTAAATTATTTTAATCGTAAGTTAGATAAGAGTTTAATAATTGTTTTTAAATTATTATACGCTATATATTAAACTATTCATTGAGTAGTCTAATACGTTTAATATTAATGAAGGGTAAATTCCTAAGAATACAGTAAATACTACTAATATAAATAGCATTGTGAATTCTCTTTTATTTACATCATATACACTTTCTTCTAAGAATCTTGTGAATGATCCACCGAAGGCTGTTCTATTGAACAAGTATATTGTATATGCAGCAGAGAATATTATAGATGAACAAGCAAATACTCCTAATATTGGTAATTTTTCTAAGATTCCATATAATGACATGAATTCTCCTACGAAATTTATTGTTAATGGAGCTCCACAGTTACCTAATGCTAATATGAAGAATAATATTGAGAAGATAGGCATTAATTGAGTAGCACCTCTATAGAAGAATATACTTCTAGTTCCAGTTCTATCATATAATATACCACCTGCACATATGAATAAACCACTAGATACGAATCCGTGAGCCAACCCTAATACTATACTTCCTTCTATACCTTGTATTGTATTACTAAATGCACCTATTAAATATACAGCTGCGTGACAAACAGAACTGTAAGCTATTAATTCTTTAACATCTGTTGTCCTTATTGTACTAAAACTAGCGTAAATTATTGTAATTACAGCTATTGTGTAAATTACAAATGTATAATCTAATGCTGCTTTTGGTAATATAGGTAATATCATTCTAAATATACCGTATAAACTTAATTTTAATACAATAGCGGCTAATACTATACTACCACCTAATGGTGATTCAACGTGAGCTTTTAATAATCAATTATTCAAGAATATAGTAGGTGTTTTTACAGCAAATGCTATAAATATACCTATAAATAAGAATATTTGTGTTTTATATTCAAAATTTAATTTGAATAATGTATCGAAATCTGTACTACCCATTATTGAAGATATACTTAATATTGATAATAATAAGAATAAAGATCCTCATACGTTTATTACATAATTAGTTATGTATTCTTTAATTTTGGGTTACTTCAATCCATACCGGCTAACCGGCAATTCTTATAATTTAAAATAAAGGTATTTAAAATTTTCTAAACAAATTCATACTTAATTTTATAGATTGAATTTTAGATAAACCTTGTTCAGTTAAATGTTCTTTATTATACATTATATTGACTACTTTTTTAAAGTCATAATAATCCAAAGCTTTTATTCCTTTAATGGGATATTTATCAAATAATGGTATTATCTTTTCAAATATGTCTTGAAATTTAATTACCACGAAATATACAGCTGATTGGTTTAACATAAGTTCAACTTTTCCACATTTAAGAGTAGATATTAACATTTTTATTAATTCAATATCTCTACTATGTTGAACAATATGGAATTTTAATACTACAGATTTTCCTGTTCTAGTTGTAGCAAAATTACGAATAGAAATGTGGAAACACCCATCTCCACTAGCTAATCCGGCTATTCAGTAGGGATTTGCAGTCAAAGTATTAGAAGGTAAAGGTTTAGATATAAGTTCAACATTAGGAAAAGATAATTTAAGTTCATCAGATAAACCTAAATTCATAGAGGCCCTTATAGAAAGTATATTTTTAAACCCTTCTTTAGTTAAATGTTCTTTATTTTTAATTAAAATAACTGCATCTTTAAAAAGTTTATAGTCACCCCATTTTAGACTTAATAAAGGATATTTATCAAAATGAGATATTATTATATCTAAGTCTTTTAAAGATTTAACTGTATATTGTAAAGTGGTCTCTCCATGTTGGGTTATTTTACCTACCCCTAAATAATCTTTAATTTGACATAGCAAATTATAATCTTTTTTATGAATAGTTATTTTAAAAATAGCTTGTATTTGATAACCCATTTTATAATTATTGCTTTTGAAAAATCCTAATATAAAACATCCTTCAGCTTCTACCAATCCTGTGACAAATAAAGGATCTAAAGCAGGTTCTATTGTATGTATAGACTTTTTTAATATATCACTTAAAATTTTACTATTATAAGAATGAGAATGAATTTTTCTTCCAAAAACTGGTTTCCCAGCGACTAGAGTACACCTTACAAAATCTAAAATCCTAGATCTTGAAGAACCATCTACTCGTTGCTCTTTTACACCTTTATAATTTAAAACTAAATATCTGGTTTTAAAATAAAAATGACTTAGAACCGCGATCACCCATATATCTGCTACTAAAAGTAGCTTTTCTTCATAAATGAAAACTAGTGATTTTACCATACCCTGAGTCATTAATCAGGCCGGGAATAAAATTTCTTTTATTTCTTTGGTTACTAGAGCTTTAGGGCTTTCCCGGTGTTTGGCTCTTTTACACTTGAGGTTAAATGTATATAAGAATAAATAATAACTAGCACTAACTTTGTTATCTGACCCAAATATACCTACTAATATAAATAGAGGTGGTAAGATACTTTCGAAGAAAATATAGAAAGACATTATATCTAATACCATAAATACGGCTAGTAATAATGTTTCTAATAATAACATTATAATTATGTAAGCTCTTACATTTTCTTTTATAGAGTCTCAATTAGATAATATTGCTATGGGCATTATTATTGTTGTTAATAATACAAAGTATACAGATATACCGTCTACTCCTAAGTAAATATCAAATAATTGTACGTTATAATGTTCTTGTACAAATTGGAATTGAATTGTACTACTGTTAAATAATATAAACATTACTAATGATATAATTAAATTTATAACACTAGCTATTAATGCTATTATTTTAGTATAGACTGCTGATGTTTTTTTATATGAGTCTACACTAGATACTATTATTGTACCTATTAATGGTACGGCTAATAAAGAGGATAATCACATCTTGTAAAAGAGGTTATCTTCGAACTTTAGATTATATATTTATACCGATGGACATGCATTTCATGGTTGTACTTTTAAAGTGTAGCCTTAGCTACTAGTATTGTAGATAATATTCATGAAAATATTCATAAAACTACTTATTAATAGACTTTATAGTTATGTTTTAATAGCTAACTAAAGATAAAAAGTTTATTACTATGAGGTAACAAACAGTTAAGAGTTATTTTTGATTCTTTCACTTATTTTACTATAGAATAGTTATGTTTAACTATTTTAGTAAAACTTTTATTTTTGTAGCTGAAGGTTCGCGTAAGCTACCCTTTGAATTGGAATATTCTTGTGAATATATTCAATAAATACTCTATAAGACATGATAAAATTCTAAGGGTAAATTTATTTTCCTTTTTGTATAATTTCACTAATAATATCGATATTATTTACTAGAAAATTCGAAATATATAAAGCAACTAAACTAGCAAATACTAAAAGTACTCACCCTATAAACATTCAAATTCTATTATATTTACCTGTATAACTTAAAAATTTTATTATTAAATTATAAAATCAATTACCAAAAATATTTTTAATTCATATTAGGTTTCATTGATTTTCAACTATCATAGTAGATAAATATAAAATCATTAGAGAAGTAGGTAAATATAATATACAAATATGTAAAATATTATTAGCTTCTAATAAACTCATAACAGTATCAAAATCCGCGCCAGGTTCTATTGAAAAAGCAGCTGGCCCATCTCCAGAATTACCACTTCCAGTATTGGAAGTAGTAGTTTGACTAATGCTACCTTGCGCAGAAGTAGAGGATATAGGAAGTGTATCCGACTTCCCAGTTAAAGTCATTGCATTATCAATTTTTTTTTCTGCAATAAGATTTGTTCCGTTAGCCAAAACTACAGACACAGCCCCTATTACACCTCCAGTGGCTATAATACCTAATTTAGCCATAGGAGAACTTCCTGCTTTAGTAGCAATACTACTAGCACCTGTTATACCTGCTGCTATCGCAGTACCAGTACCAAGATTAGTTAGTCCTCTAGCCACTATGTCAGGTATATTAATAGTAGAGTCTTTAATGGTAAGACTGTTACTTACATCACCTCTAGTAATCTTCACATCACCCTTAGGTAAATCAGTATTACTCCCGGAAGATCCAGGAGCCATAGCATAAACTGTATCACTTAATAAATACAATACTAAACAAATAAGGAATATTCAACCTAAAAGTTTTAAAAAAGTACCTATTAAAGGATATGAATGTAAGAAACCTTTAATATAATTGATATTAAAATAACCATTAAATAAGCAATAAAAAAATATAGTACTAGGTACTATAATATAAATATTTAAATAATCTAAATTTATCATAATTAATATAGAATTTTGAATGCCCTTGTTCACTCGCCCTTTTGCCTACGAAGTCCTATGGGTTTCTTAGCTAATTGATAGTATTACTAAAGGAAGGCTCGGCTTAGTAAAAATAAATTTTTCTGCTGCGTAAGCTAGCCTACTTATTAAAGGCGTCAATTTAGCATTTCGCCGTTAACTAGAAGTTAATGTAATAGTGTATAAGTTTATAAGATCATTATAATACATGATATTTATACTCTTACTCTTTAATTATTTCAAAAGAAGTTCAAATATATTTACCTCTAAACACTTTACCTGAATTCTTATATTTTACTAAAGTTTTAGGTGAAATATTTAAATCTTTTATTATATCTTTATGTTTATCGTATTTATTTATTAATTTAAATGTGTTAGCATCATATAAATAAATACTTTTACTAAACATTTTAGATATTAATTTTTTATTTTCTTCAGTTACTGGTTTACCATACATATGATTATTTGAACCTGATAATCTTAATTTCATTTTCTCTATGGTTTCAACATTATGTTTTTTATTAAGAAAATAAGGATTTTCTTGTCTTACTTTACTCATTAATTCTCTGGTAGCTTCAGTATGTTTAGCTCCAATTCTATATTTTCCTGCTGTAGGATTTATATTATATTTATTATCAAATAAATCTAAATATTTCTGTTCCATTTCTATTAGTTGAATATTTAATTCAGTTTTAGATAAATTATTATCTGTATATAGGAATTCTAAAATATAAAGAGTAAAATTCTCTAATTTGTATTTACTTATAGCATTTTGTAAATATATATTAGATTGTTTATTATTTATATGTTCCAATATTCTTTTGGCTAAATTCATAGAACTTCCTATATACATCTTTCCGTCATTATTCTTGACAATACTGTATATTCCTATTTGTTTTGTTAAGTTCTTTTTTATCAAACAAATAATTGAAGGTTCATTTATATTAGTATAAATTTGATTTAAGGGTATATTATTAAACATAATTTTTTTATTCTTTAAGCTTTATATTGTAAATATAATATCAATAGATATGCATTTCATGATTGAACTCGATCTTATTTTTATAGTATTAAAATAAGTTAATATTTATAAAGAATATTCCAAATATATAAAGTAAACATGGAACTAATACTATAAATGCGAATAGTATAGGCAATAATACAGTTCAACAAAAGGACATAAGTTGGTCAAAACGTATTCTAGGAAAAGACGCTCTTGTCCAGATGAAAGTAAATACCATCATTGAACTTTTTACACCTAAAGCTAAACTATATAATAATCCATCTACTGCAGAACTAGTTAATAATTCTCTTAGTTTGAAATATTCGTTAGATGTTATTCATTCTACGTTAAATAAATAAGCATAGATGTAATTTATAGAATCGAAGAAATAAACATGATCGAAACCTAATAAGTAACCTCCTAAGAATAATATACTAGTTAAGATACACATAACTACTATACTTGCATACTCGGCTAAGAAGAAGAAAACGAATATAACAGCAGCGTGTTCTGTCATGAATCCACTAACTAATTCAGATTCCAACTATTAATCGAAATTTTTATTTTCTATAGGTTTAAATATATAAATATTATTATAAATTAAATTGTTATTCATATATTTACCTACCGTCACTTTAGATATCTTTAAGTATTTAGCTAATTCTACATTATTGTCAAATTTCTTAATTAAATTATTATTTAAATCGAATATACCTACACCTTTTAAGTACTTATTTCTTTTTTTAGCCATAATACTTCTAGTTTCATCACTATGAGTCTTACCGTACATAGGATTTAATCCACAGGTTTGCTAATTAAAGATAAAGCTTCTTTAGTATGATTTTTACCATACATAGGATGGCTATTCTTATCTTTATAATATTCTTTCATTTTTTCTATTGCTTCTACAGTATATTTATATCCTGACATACTAGTAGCGTTTAGTTTAAAATTATAAAGAGTTGTAGGGTTAAAAGATTTTATATAATTTGTTTCTAATGTAGTTAAATCTTCGTTACTGATTATTTTACTTATATAACTAAAATATTCGAGCTTTAGCTTTAGCTTGCTATTATTTTTTTATAAAGGCAGCCTCAACTCAATTAAATTTATCTAATCCATATTTACTGATTGCTCTTTGTAAATTAATATTCGATTTTTTATTATTTAAATGTTCATTTAATCTCAAATATAGATCTTTGGCACTACCTATATATTGTTTATTATTAATTGTATTTACTGCGCGAGCTAGGAATAAATACCACCTTTACCTTTTAGTACTTTTCTGAATGAATCTATATAATTTTTATCGTTTAACTCTTTTAAAGTTAAAATAGGTATAGGGTTTCTATCCTGATTTTTGTCTGTAGGTTAGATGAATAGAATCTTTTAGACTCTATAGGATTATAGTTTAATTTATTTTTATTAGTATTTAGCTTATATATACTTAATTTCGATTAAATATTAATCTTATATTCTCATATAAGTTTGGACTATATCTTATTTAATATTTTTAATATTAAATGATCACATTTAGTCTCTGAAGAGTTAATTCGAAATATATCAAATTATTTCCCTGCTGATTGTCTTATACGAGATATTCCAGCAATTTGTGTTCTTTAATGAGGCCAAATCTACTTAGCCTCAGCTAAATCAAATGGAGCTCTATTAGTTTCAGCTACAGCACCTATAAAGAATATGATTAATATAACAAATAAAGGTATACCTAATCATATAATTTTTTGGAATTGTACATTAATATTTAAGTTTAAACTATTAGTTATCATAATAATAATTAATAATACTGAACTTAATACTAATTCGTAACTAATTAATTGAGCTGTACTTCTTAATGACCCTAAGAAAGCATATTTACTATTAGCACTTCATCCTGCTAATAATATACCATATGTAGCTAATGATGATACGGCTAACATAAATAGTATACCTAACTCCATATCACCTAGAGATAATCCAGGTCCATATGGTATAACAGCATAACCTAATAAAGCAAATATTAATGTTACTATAGGCCCTAAGAAGAATAATATTAAATTAGCTTGTGTAGGAGCTACATATTCTTTTAATATTAATTTTAAGGCATCAGCAAATGCTTGTAATAAACCGTAGTACGAATTCATCCTATTTTATACATTTATGATGAGCACTAAACTCACATAATACAGTAAAAGTTATAGGACTTTCTCCCTAAATAATTGTAACATTAATTACTTATTATCCATTTAACAGGTATAAAATTTATACCCTGTACTTTTTCAAGTAGGGTCTGACTATATCTTAAGCATTAAAATCTACAAATTTTAAGGCCCACCACCGTTTAGTCGATGAACTGCACACCTTACTGAATTACCAGTAGTCGGTGTTTGGCTGCGGATTGCCTATTTCCTTTCGTGCATCTATTTTGATTTTACTATACCTCGAGTCATTACCTGAGCCATGTATTAGTTTCTTAATACATTTAGTTAAAATAGCTTTAAGGGGTTTCCGCAATTTGATGATGTTTAGCAAAAGGTTCACTTTTACTTAGGCCGAGTAAAGTTTCTTACACTTTACTTAGTTTTTTTTCCCTTTATAGAGCAACACTATAAAAATATAATCCTTTATATTCTTGATTGGTATCTAAATATTTGCTAATTGTTTTATTACTTATTTGTAATTCTTTAGATGCTTCTAATTTAGAGCTATAACTAGGTTTATTTTTATTTAGTAATATAAGTTCATCATTAACTTTTTTATACACTCATACAGAAACAGTAACATTTACAGCTTTTTTTACATTATTTAATAATGAATTTTTTTCTGAATTGGTCAATTCATGACTAAATAATAATACTAATTTTCCACCTTTTATAATAGCTAATCCAGTATCCAAGTGATTTAATATAGATCTGTAATCTACATTAAAATAGTCAGCTGCTTTTTGCATACTACTGAAAGGATCTGACAATAACTCTAATGTTGAAGCATTATAAACTCATATTCTACAATTATTATATTTTCTTAATCCAGAGATTTCCATTAATTTTTCTATTTCCATATCGTTTAATTCATAACTAAATATATAATTACCCTTAATACCTCCTTTAATTCATTTATCAAGATGATTAGTTATAATTCTATATTGTACATTTAATAATTTAGCTACTGCACCTTTAAATTCATATGTATTTTTAATAATAGTACCCTTTTCTTCTATAAAATACATTCAAACCTTTTTGGCTCTAGTTCGATTTAAATCTAACCCTAGTGTAGCGTCGTTTATTAGTTTATCTACAAGTTCAAAAGATTCTATTTTATTTGTTAAAAACAAGCTATTTTTATAGGGTACATATGTATTTAAATAAACATTTAAAGTTTCTCTAGCTACACCTAAGTAATTAGATAGCTCGTTAATACTATTAAATATGTTACAATTAGTACCTAACTGTCCATTAACATATTCGTACAGATAAATTCTAATACCTTGATACTTATTTTCAAAATTTGATTGTAATTGTTTAAGTTTAAGTATTTCATATAAAGAATCGTAAGTTTGAATATCATTTAAATTACTTTTAAATATAGTATTTAATAAGGGTAAGTATTTTTGCAAGAAATAATTCTCTTTTTTTTTCTGCATATTTAAATCACAAATTTCTATTATAGAAAATTCGAATTTGTCTCAACCAACAGTTTTAGCAAACGTATGGAATCTGTCGTCCAAATTAACATTGAAATGGCTTTTTAATCTCTTTTGAAAATCTTTAGCTCTACCAATATAAAAAATATTAGGATTATTTTTTAAAGTGAACATATATATACCCCCTTTACCTTTTAAATCCTTAAAAAAAGCACTAAGCACAGTTGAAGATAATAAATCTTTACAAATACTTACTACATTTTCTTTAAAAGGTTCCACAGGGGCTTTACGGTTTTTATATAAAACCTCTATAGCTTTATCATAACTAGATGTATGATAAAATCTTTTAAGGGAAAAACGGTTATTCTTTTGACCTACAGCATTTGGTCCTAATCTTCTTTGCATACTAGCCATAGTTTTTCTTTCAGCTACAGTTACGTATGCAACTACTAATAATGCAGGTAACATTAATAATAAATTTTCAATTATTGAAATAACAGTTGTTGGTAAATTCATTTTTTTTGTGCGTAAGCTATAAAATGCTAGTTAATATTCCTTTTATATTATAAAAAATTAATAATATAGAATAAATTCTATATTAAACTTTAGATAACCTAGAAGCAAAAATAATCAGTAATTAAAATATAAGTTCTAATTAATAAACTATTTATTATTAAGGAAATATACCTCATCTCAGAGTCGAACTAAGGTCCTGATATTAGAAGTATCATGCTCTTCCATTGAGCTAATGAGGCTTGAAGTATAACTAATCTATTAGTCATACTCCAAATGTAAGATTACTTAAAGAGAATTTTACATGGAACAATCTATTAAATTTAAATAATAAAATATTTACTTATTTTTAGAATTAACATATATATAGCAAATATCCTCAAAATTAAAAATGAATCAATTTAAATAATAAATAAAAAAAATCATACTTATTACTAAAACTATTCAATTAAAAAAAAAGAAAAGAATACTATTCTTTCCTCAAAAAATAAATAATTTTTCTAGAAATTTATATATACTATTATTGTTAAGTAAAGATTTTATTCAACTTATACTTTCTTTGTTCTCTGATACTTTAACACCTATAAAGAATATAATTAGTGTAAAAAGTAAATATAAAAATATATTATGCACTAACAAATAAGTATCTAAAAAATCTAATGTATCTTGAGCTGTAAATAAGTTATTATCTCCGTTTTCAATCATAGATTTTGCAGGATAATCAATATCTTTAGGTAAATTATCTTTATTATTTGTATCTGAATTACTAGGTATATGTTTGTTAGTAGTTGTATTTAATGCATACAAACCTGTCGCTAAAGTACTTGTTCCTATAGCAAACCCGGCTTTAACTAAAGGAGAACCACTTTTTGCCACTAGGCTTGCACCTACACTTAATCCTCCAACAATTGTAGTTGAAAGTCCTCCATAATAATCTACATTATTTAGTATGCCTGAAGGAATGTTAACATCTACTTTTCCTGCTTCAAGACTAACTTTAGTACCTGAAATACTCGGATTTAAATTAGTTTCTTTTGCGATTGTTGCAGTTTCTCCCAATTTTTTTAAAGCTTCTTCATCTAAACAATAAGCAGTATTTATGGAATTATCAAACAACATTAATATAAATGTTAAATTTAATATACTAAATATAAAAATATAAATAAATTTATTATAAGTAAAAATATTTAGAAATTTATTTTTTAACTCCCAGCCCAAAATACCTGATTTAAAGATTTCTCCTCCTATCAACCCTATTAACAAGCAACCTAAAAATAATATTATACTATTATTAGATTGTAAAGGTAAACTTACAAATGCGTGAGGTTTAGGTGGGCTTGATAATCCTCATTCTAAACTACTGTAACTTCTGTTTAAGTTAGCTTGTAAGATATCAGTATAGAATCCAGGTGTTAATCATGGATTTCTACTTGCGACTTTACCTTCTACTAGTTGGTTGTAAACTAAGTATAAGAATAATCATGCAGCAACTACACTTACAATTGATCCTATACTACTAATTAAGTTTCATCCGGCGAATGCATCAGGATAGTCTCCTATTCTTCTAGGCATTCCTTGTAAACCTAAGAAGTGTTGTGGGAAGAATGTTAAATTACATGTTTGGACTATATCTTAATTATTTAATAAACATATTAAATAATTTCCTTCGTGTAGTCTCTGAGGATCCTACTCATAACATGACTTGCTATTTTGGTTTCCTGCTGATAATCTAGATACACTTAAGATTTTTACTGTTATTATAGTACTTAAGCTTTATGAGAGTTTCCAGCATATAGAAGGATTGGAAGGGGCTAATTTTACTCTTTTTGAGTAGGTATAGATTGTAATATTCATTTTTCATCATTAATAATTACTCATTCATTTGTATCAATATTTTTTTTTATTAAAGTTCATCTAACTTTAAAATGGTTTTTAGTAGCATTGATAGAAGGAAAAATTAATTCTTTACCTGTTTCATTATAACAAAAGACGAATTTACCTCCAATACCATATTGTGGCGATAATTTACCTTTTAATCCTTTACTAGGATGACTATTGTTTGAGTAAAATATTTTTATACTTTCACTAATAGCTTCTCTTGTTTCAACAGATGTAGTACTACCGAATTTAGGGTGATTTTCTTTCTTAAACATTTCTTTTAATTTATTAATGGTTTCAATATTATGTTTATAACCTGAAGAATTACCTGCAATAGTTAAAACATTATATTTTGGTTTGTAATAATCTATCCATTTTTGTTCTAAATCTAGACATATTTTAGGGTTATTATCACAAAATTCTTTAATACCTAAGGAAAAATTATCTAACCCATATTTTCTCATTGCTCTAGTGATAACTAATTTAGATGGTTTATCCGAATTATAATAATAATAATAACTTACCATTCTTTTAGTTAAATTAATACTGCTACCAACATATAATTGATTAGTTTTATTATTGATAAAAACATATATACCTGCTTTTTTTCTTAACGTTTTGTATATATCTTTTTTATTTTTTTTTACGTTTTGAAAAAAATGAATAAACTCTTCAGGATTTAAAGGTGTGCTGCGAAGCAGCACCCCTGTAGAGCTATACAATCTTTTTACCTTTTCAATAAGTCTTCCCGTTTGTCTAACCCCTATAAATAATAATCAGAATTGTATTTTAGCTAATGTTAAGTTATAATTTAATCCTAACATTTTTGGTATTCAGAAGTATCATCCTGCGAACATTGCGAATACAGCACCCATACTTAATACATAGTGGAAATGCCTATAATAAAATTATAGCGGACTATATCATTATCTGATTTTTTCTACAAAAGGTACTTTATACCATAAAGGATTTTTATACTGAATTCAATCTAATATAAATTCAGAATATTTTTTAAACTCTAAACTATCTTTAGGATCGTTTTTAAATTCTCTTACTTCAATAAACTTTTTAATTTTGGATACTCTATAGAATTTAAAATCTGAATATAATCTATTTTTCATGAAATATTCATATAAAAACACCATACCTTTTACATTTTGGTATTTATATGTTATAGAGTTGTGAGATTTTCTAAATGAAACAGCAGGTTTATAATTTGGGATAACATTATCTAAATTTAACTTACAGCTAAACTCGTTATGTTCAAATTCTAAATTACATTCAATTCTATTTCCAGCATAGTTATATACAATACTTCCATCTGTATCAACTAACCCTGCTAAATAAGGATCGTAAGGGTCAATATTATAATTTGCTTCTTTATAACCTATACCTAAACAATCGCAAGATTTTTTTAATCCTACTACTTTTAGTCTAATTAAACCATTAATATTATTAATTAAAAAAAACATTTCTTCTTTTTTACTAATAATTCACATTGAATGTGGTTTATTTTTATCTGATCTAATTCTACCTAAGTGTAAAACATTTTGAATGTAACTTAATATTCTTATATCTCTGTCATGTAATTTTATTCTAATAGCTTTTAAAACTAATTTAGAATTAATATTTCTAATATCAAAATTACCATCACCGTCTATAATACCAGCTAATCAATTGAAAAACTCTTTAAGATCTTTACCTTTTAAATCAGATATTTGGCGTGTAGTCTCTGAGAATCCTTTTCAGTTTTCTGCTGATTGTATCTCCGTGTTTTTAAAAAACACAGGTTTATTATCTTTTTCACTATATATAGTAAGAAAATGTAAATTTCTATAGACATCTAATTTTATAAGATAATAATATATTATATATAGTAGATAACAACCTAAAAAGATAGTTTCCAGCATATAGCCAAATGCGAAATAATTTTTTAGATTATTAAGGCCCAAGTGAGCAACAACGTAGTATGTATCATGGAATGCGATATCTAATGAAGCGTTAGCTAATACAACACCACTTACGAATAATAAGGTTTACTTATTTAATCTCTCAAAGCTAAAAATATAATCTTTATAAGGAGCATTTATTTCTGCATACTTTTTAATTGTACTATGATTAATATTTAAAGCTTTTTGAGCGTCAGTAACTCCATCATATTTAGATAGAAAATTCATATTATTATCATACACAAATACAGCTCTTTTAATATGGCTATTCTTAGTAATATTGTCTATTAAAATTTGACTTTCATAAGATACTCAATCCTTAATTTGAGGACTATCCTCAATATTATAAGGTATATTGCTGAAATATCACTCACCTCTAAATAAACTTTGGGTTTTTATATTACTAACAATAGTAGAATGGTTAGAATTTATTCTATTAGCTATAGTTGATACCTGCGAAGCAGGAAAAATAACTAATAATTCTTTAAAAGAATTATAAATATAAACAGGGTAAGCTGAATTAGCTTCTATCATTCTTCTTTTACTTTCAATAGAATGACTTTTGTTATAAAAAGGATTATTTTCACCAGTTAAAGCTCTAGCTATTAGTCCTTTAGTTTCTTCATTATGTATTCTATTTTTAGCTAATTTAGATAATAATTGTTTCGTCTCTTCTGTATGTTTATAACCTAAAGAAGAATAACCTTGTTTTAATACATTATAATGAGGTAAAACAGATGTTATATAAAATGTTTCTCTAACAGTTAATATATCTACACTAACATGCTCTAAAATTTGTAAACTGAAATTTGATTGACCATATTTAAGTAAAGCTTTTACTATAGGCATGTTCATATTCTGTTTACTTTTTAAAAAAGCAGTATTAAGGTAATTTTTCATTCTAGCGTTTAAATGTGCAGAACTACCTATATAAGTATGACCATTTATATTATTGATAAAAAGATAAATACCTGATTGATTTTTTTGTTCTTTTAATATACGGCTTTTATCTTCTTTAAAGTTATTGTATATATAGATAGAATCTATGTTTTTTATGTTATCTTCTATATTATTACTAGAAGTTGAATACTGACGAATAATAGTTTTATTATAATTAATACTATTATTATATAAATAAGTTAACGCATTCTTATTTCACGGACTATATCTTCTCATATAATGTATATGAGGATCACGTGTAGTCTCTGAGGAACCTACTAAGATATTAAATATCCTTTGGTTTCCTGCTGATTGTTCAAAACTATACATTGTCACTGAATTTAGAATAAATCCTAGTAGCATAGTTATTAGAAGTTCCCAGCATATAGTGATCTTTAAAGGGAGAGCTAAGTGGCTTATTAACCCTCCGATTGTGAACATGAATACGAATCCTAATGAAAATAACATTGAAGGTGTCATTTTAATAGATCCTCCGTAACATGTAGCTAATCATGAGAATATTTTAATTCCAGTAGGAACTGCAATTATTAATGTAGCGGCTGTGAAGTAAGCTCTTGTATCAACATCTAATCCTACTGTATACATGTGATGCAAAATTGTTAATAAATATTTTCTATTTATCCATACAACGATCCTTTTTCTATCACTAAGGTGTAGGATTGTTCTTGTATGCTTCTTTCACAAGAAGTATCGGACTATATCTTCATCTTTAAGCTCCTCCTGTTTTATTTGTTCTACTATTATTTAAATTAATTTGTTTTTGTATAGTTCTTATTTGTGTTAAGCCTTCTTTAGTTAGATGTATTTTGTTAGACACTTGGCTATGAACAGTTAATCATTTTTCAAAGGAAAGAGCTTTTTTAGTTTGTAATGGAAATAATTTAAAGTATGCTATTATGTCATTTAATTTTTTAAACCCTGTAACTGTATAACGATAAACATTATCAGTTCCAGATCTTAATGTTACTTTACCAAATCCAAATAATTCATATATTTTATTTAGTATAACACTATCTTTTTGGTCTAATATATAACGCATTCTTATAACATGGTTTAATGTATATCTAGTATTTGGTGTAATAGACACATTAAAACATCCTTCAGCATCCGTAAATCCTGATAATCAACCATCTTGTGATGTAATAACCACAGGAGTATTCTTGAACTTTATAGTTTCAGAACCAAAACGGTTATTTAAAGCATTAACTCATAAAGCTAATTGTACGATTCTATGATGAATAGCTAAATTACCATTAAATAAAAAAGCTAAAAGTAAAATGTGTGAAGGTTCATCAACTATTCATCTATAAAAATCATTACTTTTACCGCTTTTCCCTTGAGGAAAATGTTTAACAACACCAATATTAAATTTATACTGTATACTATGAAGTATAGCACTTTCTTTTTGAGTAAGAACAAAACGTACTCTTTTACCTTCTGCGTAAGTTTGAATAGCACCATCTCCCTCTGCAAAACCAATGAATCATGTCAATCATTCATCAGAAAGAGGGTCTCTGTTTTTAAATAATGTAGTAAAATAAATATGGAATACGGAAAATCTAAAAGATGTCTCGCGTGTAGTCTCTGAGACACTCTGTTTGTTACTTTTTAAAGAATACAGTGACAGATTGTCTGCTGATTGAGTATAACTAATTAGATTTTTACCTTTCAAGGTACTAATTAGCACTAAACTGTTCCAGCATATAGCGAGATTAATTATATTCCTTATATCACTATAAGGTGAAGCCATCGTAAAAAAACTTCACACGATAAATCCTAAGATTCCAATAGATAACATAGCGTAAACCATACCGATGTAACCGAATATAGGTTTGCTTGAGTTAGATGAGATAGTTGTACTTATTATACCGAATCCAGGTATAATTAAAATATAAACCTCTGGGTGTCCGAAGAATCAGAAAAGATGTTGGAATAAGATAGGATCTCCTCCTCCGGCTACTTCGAAGAATGAAGTGTTAAAGTTTCTGTCTGTTAATATCATTGTTATACCCTTATAAATTTTTTATCTACTAGACTAGGTCTCATGGTTATATTAACCTCTTAAGTGAATTTTAAGGTAGATACTCAATATGTTACCATACTGTTAGGACTATATCTTATTTGTATAAGTTATAAAAATTCTTTAAATGATCTCAATTAAATTCAGTTCTCTTGTTATTCATTTGTAATTTTATTTCTATTATAGCTTTTATAGATTTGGGTTCTGTATGTTTTTTGAATTCAAAATATCATAATACTTTCAACCAATCTTTATAATTTAAATACTTACTAGAAAATAAAGGATATTTTTCAAGATAACTAACTAATACTAGATTACTACTTAAACTTGTAGTTCTAACTCTATATTCAGGTTTAGGTTTGTCCATTCTAATTTCTTTTACAGTAGAAGACAGAAAATTAGCAATTAAGTTCAAATATTCAAAATTATCTTGATTATTATGATCAATCTGTCTTTGAGATAACTCAAATTTACACTCTATTTTTGGGTATTTGTTACCTAAAGTAGTTCTAACTGAAAAATGTCCATCAGCATCTATAAATCCTGCTAATCAAGAATTAGAAGTTATGTCGTTTATATCTTTATTTTTTTTTTCTATATTTAAATCGAATCTAATGTTTAATCAATCAATTAATCGATGTAAAGCTATAATTTTAGGGGTTCTCATATAACCATTTATAATATTAGTTACTAGAATTATACCTTCCATTTTGTTGATAGATAATACGTAAGCATTAGAACCTTTTATTCTTGAAATAGATCCATGGCTTAGTTTTGATTGTACCATTAAAGCTAAAGGAAAATCTCTTAAATCAAAAACTATTTGTATTGAAGGGTAATATAACTTATTTTTAGCAGATCTTTCAGTTTTAGGTACAATAATTGTACCATCACCTTCTACTAAACCAGCTAAATATGAAGCAAATCTTACATCTAATTCTCTATTACTATTAAGGTTAAAAGCTGAACCACTTAAGCTAGAAATCAATTTACGACTTGAATAAGGATAATTTTTAAAACATACAAATTTTGGCGCATAGTCTCTGAAGATACTTAATATATTGTAAGTTATTAAGCATCCTGCTGATAAAGATATAATAGTTACAGATATCTCTTTCCAGCAATTGGCCAAATTTAACGCAGGCAGTATTTTACCAGCTAATACAGGTAATGATAATAATAATAATACAGCTGTTATTACTACAGCTCACCCGAATAATGCTAATTTGTGTAATTTTATACCAGGTGTTCTCATGTTAGCTATAGTAGTTATGAAGTTTACAGCACCTAATAAACTACTTACACCTGATAAGTGTAAGGCGAATATTGCTAAGTCAACACTAGGTCCACTGTGGCTTTGTAATCCAGATAAAGGAGGGTATAGAGTTCATCCTGTACCTGCTCCACCTTCTATACAAGCAGATAATATTAATAACATTAAGCTAGGAGGTAATAATCAGAAACTTATATTATTTAATCTAGGGAATCGTTACCCTTTAAGTAGTTTCCTACCCGGCCGGACTATGTTTTCATCATTATTCCAATTGAAATAATGAGCTTCGCGTGTAGTCTCTGAGGATCCTACTAATAATTAAAATAAAAATTACTTTGGTTTCCTGCATATTCTTCCCATGTATATATAATTGTTACTATTAATTCGGTCGAAAAACAACCTTAGGATAACTACTATCCAATTAAGTGTATATATATCTGTTAAATTAAGAAGTTAATCTTATAATTCGAGAGATTCTATGCATATAGCGAAGTGATAATATAAAAATTCACATTTTTACACGGCATTCCCTATTCAGTTGAAAAATTTACAGTTATAACTTTAGCTTGCGCAGTAGCAGCACAAATGATCTCAATTGAATTCTATTCTTTTTGAATTCATTTTATTTCTTATAATATTAATTTCTGTTATTCCTTCCTCAGTATAGTGTTGATTATTTAATATTAATTTAGCAGCTTTTTTTCAATCTAAATAATCTAAATATTTAGAAGAATATAAAGGGAAATTGTTAAAATAATTTATTATTATATTTAAAGATACTTTACTAGTAGCTGCTATAATATAATATTCATTTCCCGTTGAAATTTGTTTTCTAGTTTTTAAATTACAATCTAAGAATTTAGCTATTATTCTTAATGTATCTAGATAACTATCTCCTGTAATAGGATCGTACATTCTTTGTTCTAGTCTTAATCTACATGAAATTTTTCTCTTTTTTCCTATTGTATGTTGTACGGAAAAACTTCCATCAGCATCTATAAATCCTGCTAATCAACCATCTTGATTTAAACTCTCTTTTTTAATAGGTAATTTAATTATATTTTCATTATGATTTTTATTTATTCAATCAATTAATTTGTATAACTGATGTTTTTTAGGTGTTCTTAATTCACCATTAATATAATGAATAATATTTTTTAATCCTTTAACAGGAGATATGGTAAGGACACAAGCATTATTCTTAGGTTTATATCTAATAAAACCATAACCTATTATGTATAATAATTTTAAAGCTAATTCTTTGTTCTTAAGCCCAAAAGTTATACAAAATCTAGGATTATGTTTTTTTTTTAAATATTCATTTGGCATTCAAATATGTCCATCTCCTTCGAATAAACCAGCTAAATATGATTTTAATCTATTATTATCTTGATCTATTTTCATTATCTTTTTTTATTTAAAAACACATCCACATAGCCATTTATATTATTACTTAATTCTAAAGAAAAGTAATAAATTCCAAATGTACATAATAATAATATTATTATAGCTAATATTAAATAAATTAAACTAACGCTCTTGTTCAAGTTAATTAATTTACTTATATAACTTTGAATAATTTTACTATGATTTGGAAATAAATTATCGATAAATTTTAATTTTGATTCATAGCTTTCGCTCGTAAAAAAATATCTAAAAATAATCTGGATTATTATTATTACAATCAATATTAAAGATATTTTACTAAGTGTATTTATACATCATAGTAATAATTCTAAAGGACTATTATAATCTATATTTGTGCTGCGCAAGCTAAAGCTATCCATGAATTTTTTTATATCATGATTTTTTAATAGATCACTAGTTGTATTTATACTAGACAGATTATCAGCATTATTTGAATGTTGTTGTTTTAATCTTGCAGCTGCATGTGTTTGAGCATTAATAGCACTACCGCCTACATGTAAAACTGCTCCTGCTAATCCTCCTGCCATAATAATTCCAGCTTTTTGTACAGGAGGTAAAGCAGTTTTTGCCACACCCTTAGAAATACTCCCTGCTATAGCTCCTACTGTAGCTGCGAATCCTACATTTGAACCTAAACTAGATATTCCTTCAGCTACTTCCGCGGCAGCCTCTTTATTTAAAACTACTTTACCTTTTAATACTATATCTGTATTTTTATTTATATCTTCAGGATTTATATCCAATTTTGTAGCAACTAAAGAATTTTTACAAAGTCAGTATATGAAATATACAATAAATATACTAAATAATATAATTTGTAAATATTTTATATTTTTCTCTTTTGATAACTTAAATCCATCTAGTACAAATAAAGTAAATAAATAAAAAAACATGATTAAGACACTTTCCTGCAGAAAAAAAAATAAACCATATTTATATATAGTAATAATTGATATAAATAAAACTGTACATAATAATATGAAAATTAAGGTATTTCCATTTTTAGGATTTTTTGGTAGATTTCTTTTATGCATAAATTTTTTGACTGTAAATTTTTCAACCGGAGATCCTTTTTGTTCTGCCATATCAGGACCTCCTACCATTAAAGGCATAAGGAAATTACCAAATCCTCCGATTAATGCAGGCATACGTTTACTCATAGACTTTCGAATATGAACGGACTATATCTTTATCTTTAAATATAAAATAATATTTACTAAGATATTTCACGTGTAGTCTCTGAGGAACCTACTCAATAACAAAATTATCTTTGGTTTCCTGCTGATTGTCCAATCCTTTAAAATGTCACTGTTGTTTTCCACTGCTAACTTTTAGTCTGCGGTACTAGTTTTAAAGGCTCTAAGGAGATTCCAGCATATAGTGAAAAGAAAATAAGATATTTCTACCTTACCCGGCCATGCCTATTCTATTTAATCTTTATATGTTAATTTTCATTTCCCTCTGTAATAACCTGATTTTTCACCTTTTAAATATTGTCTAATAGTAGTACGATCACCTTTTAAATGATTAGCTAAGCTAGTTAAAGATGAAAATAATAAATTTTTAGAAGAATCATCTTTGAATTCAGCTAATATTTTTCTAGATGCGGGATGCTTAACGATATAAATATTACGTTTTTCATTGATTAATTCTTTTATACCTTCTAGAGTTAATAAATCGACATTTTCAGATTCATTTATTTGATCTAAAGATAAAAAGAAAGTATCTAAATATATTGCACCTCCATTTAAACAATTATTTACAGTTTTATGGTGGATATTAATTGTATCATACATATGTTGTTTTGATTCAAATATATACAATAAAGTAAAATCTTCTGCATTGTAAATATATACAGGAGTACCTCTTTGTTTACGTAATCTATCTCTTATCTCCTTACTCATAGGTTCATGGTAACCAGAACTACTTGCTATTAAGTCTACATTTAAACTTGGATTTAAAGTATCAATAATTTGTTGTTCTAATCTTACAACTTCTTGTAAACTAGAATTTTCATTCATTATATATATAGTTAGATTTGTATCTTGAAACCCGTGTTTATTAAAATAACGTAGAACTCTACGTGCTTTAGTTTTAAGAATAGAAGACATAAAATAAGAACTTATTCTATTGTATAGATTAATAGAATGACCTACATAAGCATGTTCATTACTTTCTCATATATAAACACCTTTTTGGTTCTTTGCTACTTTTAAAATAAGATTTCTATTAGAAAAAGGGTTCTCTATATATACTTTAGTATATTTAGGTATTTCATATTCATCGTTGTTTTTATAGCTTCCACTTATCCCGCAGGGATAGGGATTAGAAGCAGGTTTATTACTATTTGTAATAGTAATTATATTGTTTTGGTTATTACGTATTGAGAAATTAGTAGCTTTTTTGCTATGAAAATTAAGATTAAATAGTCTTCATTTGTCGACCATGAAGAATAGTAGGGTCGGCCTAGTTGACTTACGTCTTCCGCCGCCCTCCGAACTGTACGTGATTGTCTCCAATCATACAGCTCTCCATCTCAAATTTAATCATTCCGATCATCTGGTTTGTTAACTTTTTGCGCCATCTTTTTCTTTGCTTCGTAATTGAATTTTGTCCTCTCTTCGTCAGTTCATGTGTTATTATGTAATCTGATGTGGTGATCTTTACATAATGGTACTTGTTTTCTATTGATCGCTGCCATCTGTCTAGTAAAGAAGTCTAGTTTACTATTAGGATTTTTCATATCTTTGATTTGTCTTACGTGGTGCATCTCTACATTTGTAGTACTTCCACATATAACACAAGGATTTGATAGTCTAGATTTTGTAAACTTAGCATTTCAAACTGTTTCTATATTTTTTATAGGGTCTTGATTGATACTAATTACTTTAGCTATGTTTTTAGCTTTGGAGTAAGATATATCCGTAAAAGATATCCTTTTATGTTTTTCTATATCGTATCCTAAGTCCTTTTTGAACTTTTCAAAGACTTTTGCCATAGTTTTTAGTTTGAATTTCCTTGCTAGAGTTAGAGCGCATGATTCTTTTAGGAGCCATCCTACTCTAGCAATGTCCGATCTATTCCTAGAGAAACTATAGTAATTTTGAATTCCTCTCACAACAGAATTGTAATACTTTAGGATGTCTGGGTGATCTAAATTGATTAAATTTCCTTTAAAAGTCCCTCTGTATTCCAATTTTTTATGTGTTGTGTGTGATGTTCTTTTACGAATAAATCCGTTATTCTCCAACTTATTTAAAACTTTTATTGTATCCATTTCTATATTGATTCTTACTTTTTTTCTTCTTATCACAGTTTTTCCATTTATTATCACATTTTCAATAGGTTTTACTCCTCTTTTCATTAGTGGCGCACGGACACTGTAACCTAAGAATTTAAAAGGGCTCTCTGTAAATTTGGATATGGAGGTTTTGTTTGGGTTGAATTTTAATTTCAGTTCGTTGTTTACGAAGGTTTCCAATTTTAGTAGGATTTCTTTCGCTATTTTGTAGCTTCCTTCTATACCTATCACAAAATCATCGGCGTATCTTACGTAATTTATTCTGATAAAAGATTCGTCCCTTTTTATACTAGGTGTTTTCAGTAATTTCTGAATTATTAGTTTAAATTCGAGGGGTCTTTTTTTATCATATCCTTTTCTTCTTCAGTATTTAGCAAGATTTTGAAGTTTCATGTTCTCTTTACTTCTAGGTCTTTTATCACCTTTATGGTATTCTGTTTTAAGCTCTTCTATGTATTTATCCATTTTATGTAGGAATATATTACATAGTAAAGGACTCAAAATAGACCCTTGAGGTGTACCCATAGCTAGATTATTATGAAGTTCTCCAAATTCTATGTATCCTGCTTTTAGTCCACTTTTGATAAGGGCTAAAGTTTTCTCACATTTTATTTCTTCCTTTATGATTTCCATTAGGGCTTCATGCTGGATTGTATCAAATGCTTTAGAGAAATCCGCTTCAATTATAAATTGTGCACTTTGAAAAGTAGCATCTAATTGTTTCATTGCCGTGTGTGTTCATCTTCCAGGTCTAAATCCATGCGAAGTTTCTAAGAATTTATTTTCGTATAATCTTTCCATGACTAATAGGATTGCTTTTTGTACTATTTTTTCTCTAGGTGACGCTATTGTTAAAGGTCTAAGTTCATTCTTCCCAGGTTTTGGAATTTGAATTCTTCTTGCTGGGTTAAATTTATATTTACCTGCCTTTAACTTTGATTGGACGTTATTAAAGTAAGTTAGGTCTATTCCATCTAGGGTCAATTCATTAACCCCTTTTGTCATATTACCTGGATTACTTTTTATCAATTCGTAAGCTGCTACTAAATTTTTCAGATTGCTTATTGCTTTTATGTTAACTTCCGCAGATTCAAATGTATTATTAATATCGCTGCCACGTATCACATTTCTGCCGGCTTTTGATGTTAATGTTCTCATTTGTAAATTTGAGACTGTCGTCCTTCAGATATCGTAGCTGAATCCTAATATGACGACTCCGTCACCACCCAATCTGGGTCCCAGTCTTTTCTGGTTCTTAGGAGCCATATTACTATGGTTCCCGTAGGTGATCCCGTAGTTCCTTGAAGCGGTACTCTGTGCTAGGTTTCTTGCGTAATTTTTTCTCTCTTTGCGAGTTATCCCATTATTCTTCGAAAGTGGATCTAAAACTAATGATAAAATTAGATTGAATAATGCATTTGCCCTATCTGCTCATTTGGCAAAGTTCCTTTTGTGAAGGATATTACGTATAATCAAGTTTGTTATCCTAAACGTTGCACAGCTTAGATCAGGTATAAATCCTAGAAAATGAGCATCTCTTCCGTTTATTCCCTTTCCTATCAGCTTAGCTGTTTGAGTTTCCTCGTGAAGTTTGATTTCACCAGCCTGATAGTTCTTTACACAACCACTTTTGTTTGTGAATCCTATTTGGATCAACCACATTTCAAGACACAACGGCGCACTCATTAATAAAGCGTGAGCTGTAACGATACTATTATATAATTGGTTATTTGATATGAATTGAACTCCTGGTCCACTTAATTCTAATCTTATGTGAAATGGGCAAACTCCTCTATTTTTTCTTCTGAGTAAATTTACCTTTTCCCAAACCGTACGTGATAGTTTCCCATCATACGGCTTTCCAAATGTTCTATATTAATATAAATTTGTGGTCTTTGTCCTGATTTGATTTCTTTTGTTTAGAGTTGCTAATCTGTGTGTCTCCATGTGACATAATCTACATAATGGAATTTGTTTTCTTCTGGCTGATATCATTAATCTATCTACTTCTGTTAGCTTAGGATTAAGATCAGCCATTTTACGTACGTGGTGCATTTCAACTTGCGTTGAGGAATTACACTTGCTACAAATTAGACCATCAAGACTCGCTTTAGATATACCTGAGGCATATAGCGCTCTCAAATCTGTTTTCACTCTATCACCTTTAAAATCTCAAAGATTCATTCTATATTTTGGTTTAAAGAATGCGTGTTTATCTAATCCTTTTAGGTCCTGTCCAAATTTACCTAGTACCTTCAAAGAAGATTTTAACTTAAATTTGGCAGCTAGAAGTTGAGTACAAGATGATTTTAATATTCATTCAAGAGAGGCTGCTAATCTACCAAAGTTATTTACGAAACTATAGTAGTTCAAATATCCCCTTAGAACACTGTTATACAGTAGTATAATCGCGTCTTTATCTTGATGATATCATAGTAATCTTGGTATACTTCTTCCCTTTACAATTGATCAGAAACCCGCGGATTCTAATTTCTTATAAATTCTATCTAAAGGGGCAGTCATTATTAATTGACTTACGCTTTTAATTCTCTGTCCTCTCGCACCTCTATTGAAATACGAATGGTTAGATATTCTTATCTCGGTACCTAAAAACAATGCTTTATCTTGAGTCGGTCTGGTTACTAATGTTTTCTCCTGACTTAAATCAAGTTTCAGATTTGTTTTCAAATAGTCCCTTATAAGATTAAGAATTCTAAGTGTATCATTTCTAGATCCTCTGATCGCTATAATTCAATCGTCTGCATATCTAACATAGTAGAGACGACGGAAGTTGGGATCGTTCGGTAATCTAGCTTTGATCTTTTGCATGTCTTTAAGATATTTTAAGGCCTCTGGATGGTCCACGTTTTTAAGGGCTCTTTGTCTGAGGTAGTCTAAATGTTTATACTCTGAACTAACCTTGGCTCTCACACCTTTATCAAACTCTACTTTCAATTCAGCGATAAATTTATCTAATTCATTAAGGTATATGTTCGACAAAAGTGGACTTATTATAGATCCTTGAGGGGTACCTATAATGGACAGCTTTGTTCTATTGAATTCCACATATCCGGCTTTTAGTGTTTTCCATATTAATCGTATGAATCTTTCATCGTTTATTCTTAGTTTTATCAGTTGCATAAGATGCGAATGATCAAAACTATCGAAACATTTAGATATATCTCCCTCTATGAAAAAAGATGCTCCTCCAAAATGAGTTTTTACCTGTCTAAGTGCCGTGTGGCAACTACGATTAGGTCTGAATCCATGACTATTTTCTGAGAATGTTGGCTCAAATATGGCCTCTAGTATCATTCTCATTACTTCCTGTACAATTTTATCCCTTGGTGGTGCTATAGTCAAGGGTCTGGTTTTTCCGTTACTCTTAGGTATATGCGTCCTACGTCCGGGTTTGAATTGGAACGATTCGTCCTTCATAGAATTGATTATTTCTTGGAATACTTCCTTAGAAATTCCGTCTAGAGTTACTTCATCGATACCAGGAGTCATGTTTCCAGGATTAGATTTCAATTTTCAGTATGCAATTTCATATAAATTCATGTTAAACATTAGTGTATATATATCACTTACTTTAAATTCATCTTTATGACGACCACAGATATCTATTAATTTAGTTAGTTTCCTTGGGATTTCTATTGGCCGGAATCCGGACCCTTCCCTTGTAACTTTACTAGAGAACATTCTGACCCCCTTTGGTATAATACCTACTATGAGGCCTCCGTCACCATAGGTTAATGAAGATTTAACCCTTAGGTGATCCCGTAGTTCCAATTTTATGTCGATAGTTCCCTTAGGTTCTCCTTCCTCTCTTTTATTATTCCGCATAATCTGAGCTATATCCCATTTCATTATTCTTCGTACTAACATAAGAATAATAGATATATAATGCCGATATCAGGCATGCATTAACCCTTTTCGTGAGGTACTCTCGAGATAGAGTTCAAGTAGTAAGACCTTAACCATAGGAACGACAGCTCGCTCAGGATTCGTTACCTGAATTCTCTTACTCTGAGCTTTTAACAAGTATGCTAAGTTCATTGGACAGCTTTCGCTTCCAACTAAACTTGATGCTGTCACTATATGAAATGAATAGTGGCTGAATAATTCAGCGAACATAAAACTAGCGCAACGGCGCACTAATACTGAAAATGCAGTACCTAATAATCCTGAGAATAAAGCAAATATTAGATATAATGTTCCTATATCTTTAGCGTTAGTTGAATTAAATCATCTTTCCATACCCATTGATATTTCAGATCTTAATTTTAGGTTTGTGGTACCTTCTAATTTCAAAATTGCGAAGCAATAGAGTATAGTTTTTAGATATGATATTATTAATTGTTAATAATTGGATGAACGAATAAGTTCTATCTAAATTTTTGTATAATTTTAGATTCAATAAAATTATTTGACCTTTATTAAATAATAAAATTATATTATACTCCGTCTTAATACTTTTAATTAAATAGTTGATTAAATTGACTTTATATAAAACTTATAAGCTAACAGCTTAATTTAAGTAGTAGCTAAGGCAAGCTACAGATAAGATTTATATATTCTATATTCTAAATATAGTAAATTATTTAATAATATAAGTATTAATAAAGATTTATATAATTAAGTTTTATCGCTTATTAATCTAGTTTTAACTTGTATAGTAATACTAGACTAAGCGAAAATAAGATTATGGAGGAATTGAACCTCGAACTAATGATTTGCAATCACAGTGTAAATCCGTTTACAGCATAATCTTTTTATAGTAAATATTACTATAAAATTGTATAAATATTATATATTTAACAAATTAGTGTTTATATCACTAATAGATCTATTATCTTGACTTGTTATTTATTTGATATAAGTCTATCAATGTATTTTCTATTACACTAACAACTGGTACTAATATGAAGAAGTGAGCAAAGTATAATGCTGTACTTATTTGTCCAAATTCTATGAATGGAGTTTCAACGTGTTTTGCACCTAATTGTTGTAGTATTAAGAAATTAGCTACAAATATGTAGAATAATATTTTACTTAAAGGTCTAAATTGTAAACCTTTAGTTCTACCTAGATCTGTGTAAGGTAATGCTAATATTGCTACTAATGCAGCAAACATAGCTATAACACCTAATAATTTATTAGGTATAGATCTTAATATAGCATAGAATGGTAATAAATCGTTTACTTACTTGATTTTAAGGTACTCTATAAACCTAATTTATATAACATTTCTTTAATAAAATAAGGTTTTACTAAAGATATTAAAGTTTCCATAGATTCTTTAAATATATAAATACGGGGTTTATTATCCTTATTATAATGTATAGAACATTTAAGATGAAATTTCTCTTGTAAAGCTAGGATTAGTTTATCTACGTCTCTATCAGTAAAACCGTAGACGCTAATGTGTAAACCATTACCTTGTTTACTTCCATCATCCATAATTCAAAAAGCTAATCCACTAGGAGTTAACAATTCTTTGATATTATCTGGAACAATTTTCTTTTTATTTAAATCGTAAAACAATTTTCTATATACATTAAAACAAGGTAATTGCATAGTTGTAAAAGATATAGCATGATAAGTAGTTTGAGTTATTTTATCTACTATTAATCTATGTTGAGGTATATAATTTTCCGCACAAAAGACAAAAAAGAAATTAAAAACATAATCAAAATATTCTTTATGTTTTATGGCAGTTTGACTATATACTAATCTAGAGTTACCAGTTAAAGATCTTTTAACTATGTGAGCATCTCCTAATAATATTCCTATTAATATTTCTTTAACTTCTTCTGGTAATACTATTGAAGCTCTTTGACTTGAGGATAACCGAGGTATACCTTTTGTTGTACGCGCTGCAAAAAGTATATGACCAGATAAGAAAAATAATAATATAAGAATTAAATCAATAAATATTATGTTAATTCATAGTATTTATACTATGGTCGGACTATATCTTCAATTAATAAAATTGTCTCGTGCATAGTCTCTGAAGGTTCTTTTATTTAAAAGTTTCCCTGCTGATTGTCCTACAATCATAGGGTTTTCCAGCAATTCTCGAGATTTTAGAATGACATTTATTATTCTTTATCATTCAGGTACTATTGCGGCAGGTGTTTGCATAGGGTTAGCTACAACATAGTTTTCACTATCTCCTAATACATTAGGCATGAAGAATACGAACATACTTAATACGAAGAAGAAAATAAATATTGTTATTAAATCTTTGAATAAGAAGTATGGTGCGAAAGGCACTCTATCGTAGTATCCAGGTACCCCTAATGGGTTACTTGCTCCAGCTGATTCGTGTACAGCTATTAAGTGCATTAAGGCTAATGCAGCTAATACGAAAGGTAAAACAAAGTGTAATGCGAAGAATCTGTTTAATGTAGCATTATTAACAGAGCATTTGTGTTACTAGTTCACATATTTTATATTACTTATTGAATAATTTTCATATATATATTTTATATAAATACGTCATATTATAGTATAAAAGCACTTTTAATTAGGCAGATAATATTAAATATAAACTTAACTTGCATATAATAATACAAAAGAATAACATAAAATAACAAAATCCTAATATATAATTGCTACTTTTACTTCACAAATTTAAGTATTTATTTAGTCAAAAAACAAATAATTTACCTATCTTATAATTTTGTATTGAAACTGGTATATATTTCACTAAATTTTTACTAATTATATACTTACTTATATATATATTTAAAATAATATATAAAAATGCCAGAGCACAAATAAGTAAAGTATTTATATCACCTAATAAATTTAAAGGATAATCTTTAAGTATATCATCTCCTGTAGATGAGGGTATTAAATTAGCAACTAATTTAGAAGTCCCTCCTGGATTATTACTATTATTAGAATTTAAAACTTTAGTCATAATAGCTGTACTAGCCTGTACAGCTGCAGCTGTAACCACACCAGCACCAATTTTAACAGCTGGAGGGCCGGAGACATATTTAGCTACTTGAATACCCGCACTAGCACCACCAGCTGCAGAGATAGCCGCGGCTACTTTTCCCAGATTATTGACAGAAAGACTAACCTTTCCATCGTTAATATTTATAGTAGCATTTTCTCCTATATTAATATTGGTATTCTCTTTATCTCCTATATGGAAAACCAAATCCTCTGAAAAAGAAGAATCACATATTAAATGAAAAATCAAAATAATACCAATAAAAAATATAATATTCAGAGCTCAAATAGGTGTTACCATAAATCTATAAAGAAATAAAGGACCTAAATTACAATGCAATCTCACAAAACAAACTAAAAAAGTTAGTAAAAAGAAAAAAGCAAATGGAGAAATGTAATAAGAAATATTGTTTAAATTTAATATCATAATAACAATATCCTATTTTAATATATATCTTTAAAAAACTAATCGTTTGCATAATAAAATAATAAAAAGATATTATGTAATATCTTTTTATTATAATGAGTATAAAAATACTTTAATCTTAAATATACAAGATTAAATGGTTTATACTATTAAGCAAATTTGCTTCGCACTTCGCACTTTGTACTTCGTACAAAAATAAATTAAATATAAATATGTGAACTAATTCAATAAATTTCTTTATTGATCGGACTATATCTTGATCTTTTTAACTTAACTATTTTTAAGAATTGGTTATTTAAATGTTTAACTTTTAAGTTAAAAAAGTAAGTATATAAGATCTCCTGCGTCTAGTCTCTGAGAGGCTTATAAAGTAAATATACTTTGTACCCCTGCTGATTGTCTTTTATATATTTTATGATAAATAATGTAACGTAAATTAATAAAGATTTTCCAGCATTAAGCAGGATTTTTAACAATATATCACTATATTGTGGTCCATCTGTTGTTTATAAACCTCCTCAAATGACAATGTATTTTTATATAATTTTTAATTTATACTTTATGTTTTTTCAAACATATTTAGACTATATCTTAGATTTAAATTCATTAAATCTTGGGGTTATCGTGTTAAGCTTATTGTTGGTTTAACTCACTTATTAGTCGTTGAACGTTCTTGATTCATTATATTTAAACCAAACCAAGAGCCGCTACAAATAATTTAATAATCGGAGGTGATTTTATTAAATGTCCTTGTAATTTTCCCCATTTGCCTCTAAAAAATAGAATTATTTTTAAGGAGCCCATATTACAATATTGGATAGTTTAACTTATTATAACGTAGAGTAGTTTTTAGATTATTTAGTCATTTTATATATTGGATATACTTTAATCCGATTAAAGGATGTAAACCTTTAAAAGAAAAGAAATTTATAACTTTTTGTATATCTGCTTTTGAACTTACACCAAATTGATTATAGTTATTCGTTCTATCTATTTTTCTATTTGTTTCAAATATTAATTTAAAAGCTTCGAACAAATTAGTATGCATTCTTTGTTTTAATTGAAAACAACCATCATTATTACTTTTAATCATTTTTTATTTTATATAACATAGATTCAACCATATAAGGTTTAACTAACTCACGCAATATAGGCATAGAACGTTCTCTAATATATATTCTTGGCTGAGTAGGTGTATGGTAACGTAGTGTACAATCTATATTATATCTAATCTTTAAAACATTCATTAAACGAACTACGTCTATTATTCTATAAGAATCCGTACAAAGAATTAAACCGTATTTGTTCGCTGACCCATCACCCATAATTAAATGAGCTAAAGCGACAGGATTTAAAATATTATATATATCTTCAGGAATTATTTTTTCTTTTTCTATATAAAATAAAGATCTTAATTCATTAAAACAAGGTAAGCCTCTAGTACGAAAATACAAAGCATAACTTACTTTATCTTTTCGAATACTTTTGACCATACTAGGGTATACGTTACAATAATGAGCTAGTATAGAATAAACAAATAAAACGTATTTAGAATTATTTAAACTTTGTTTAAAAGTTAAATGTGGATTTTCATAAGGTTTAGATGAAGACAAGTTACCATCAGATAGAAGTATTCCAACTATCACACTTTTTACATAAATAGGTAATACTATCATATGTTTAACTATCTTTGTTAAACGCCCTGTTCCGGCTGTAGAACATAAATTAATACCTAAAATTACAAGATAGGTATTTACCGGTTTAGCTACCTTTACGGTATAATACCTGGCGCTTTTTTCTTGTCCTTTAAATATTCTTTTAAGATAATTATAACTATCTCTATTAGAACATAGCTTTTTGAAATCTTTTTTTACTCGTTTATATGTAAGAGGATTTTTGTTACTAAATTCTACAACACCGGGATATAAACCTGAACATGTAAATCCTACAATTCAATTTTTAAAGAAAGGTAATAATGTATAATCAAATGAATTACTTGGTAATTTGAATATATCTTTAACATTATTTTTATTTATTTCATCATATATTCTAATATCATTCTTTAATATATACATAGCTAAATTGAATTGGTTAACTCTAGTTTCTGTTAAAAAGAAAATATTGTTATAAATTAATAGAGGAAATAAAATTTCTTGTAATTCAGTCTTATTTATTATAAGTTTACAAGTAGGACTTTTTAAGTCTTTATAAACGTTTATTTTTCCTAATTTCAAAATAGAGTTAATATATTCTAATGTAGATATATCATCTAAATGTAAAGATATGCTCAATTTCATAGTTATAAAGCCTTTAGACGTTTTGGTTATTTGAATATAACCATCTCCATCTATTAATCCTACTAGAAAAGCTAAAAAAGATGGAGGTATAGACATATAATCTTCTTTATTTGTTATACTTTTTACTTTCTTCAAAGCATTACTGTGTATATTACCTATAGTTGGTAATATAGAAAATAAACCTAAACTAAACGCACCAAATATTGTAATTTTTGTTGACTCAACTATATCTTGTCCTATTCATGGTATAGCACTTATTAAGTTAGTAATAACTGTAGCACCTCATAATGACATTTGTCCGTAAGGTAATACATACAAACTTACTTTTAATTTAAAAGCTATGATATCTTTATAGTTCGGCTATCATATTTATCTCTACCTTAAAGATAAAAAGTTTCGACTGTGCATTAAGCAGCATTTCAGCCACCCACTAGTGACCCAGTCTGTAGCGATCCTATGGAGAACCGACGATCTCTTATACTAAAGATATAGTATACTTTGATCGTTTTCACTAGTATTGCCAAAGAAATAATTTATTTCTTCAATAACCTTGTCAGGTTATTCTCTTTTAAACTCTATTTTTTTCCATAAATTACATAGAGTTTATTACTAAGAGGACTATAACTATAATATTAATTATAAGGTTATTCTTTATAATCAACAATTCAACGTCCTTTTAATAATTTACTTGGAGTTTTCAACGCTCTCTGGATAGTTTTAATAGAACAATTTAAAGCCTCTGCTGTTTCAACTATACTATTAAATTCACCATAAACAGTGTTATTTAACGCTTTTACGATAACAGATTTAGATTTATTTTTCATATTTAAAATACCTTGTTTTGTGTAGTTTACTTCTTCTCTATTTAAAGCTGATTCTCTCATAGCTTCTATAGTTTCGTATCCCCTGCGAAGCGGGGGATTAGAGAAAGATTTACCTTTATTTAAACTTCCTATTAGTTCTCTGTGCGAAGCTAGAGCTTCAATATAATTAGATTTCATTTTAATTCTAGTTATTTCTGTATGTTTATAACCAAAGCTGGAACCAGCCTCTGTTAATATATTGTAATCAGGTAAAAGAGACTTTAGATAAAAATCTTCTAAGTTCAACAATTTCTTATTATTCTCTTGATTAACAATTTCAGGAAATAACTCTAATATTATGAAAGCAAAATTATGTAAGCCATATTTTTTAACTGAATTTTTAACCACTTTACTTCCAGTTAAATATATTAAATGATTTGTAAATCTAGAATTTATTCTTCCTGTAGAAGCAGATCCTATATAATAACTTAGAGTTTCTTTATTCAATATCATATAAATACCACTAAGTCCTTTAGTATCTTTAGCTATACTTTTACGTACTGAATCTTCATGTAAATTGTCGTAAGTAAAGACAGGCTTAAGGTTTTTAGACTTTAAGAAATCATATACTCTATCTGTATCGCGAGAAGTTGAAAAGTATCTTTTATTATTTAAAGTTGTAATTGTTTTAGTTTTATAGTCATTTTGGGCTATATTTAAGTAACCCAGGAAACCTGTACCCATCATAAGAATTAAGATTATTGCTCCTAATACTCATGCTAATGTTCTAGGTGCTCTGTATGATCCATAGTATAATCCTCTACCTATGTGTAAGTATACTAAGAAGAAGAAAGCTGATGCTGTATTACTGTGTAAGTAACGAACTAATCAACCGTTATTAACATCACGCATAATATGTTCTACAGAATTGAAGGCTTCTGCTACACTTGGGTTATAATGCATTGCTAATGTTATACCTGTTATTATTTGTATTCCTAAACATAATCCTAATAATGAACCGAAGTTTCATAAGTAGCTTATATTACTAGGTTGTGAATGATCTATTAAGTATGCGTTAAGCAACTTTAAAAAAGGATGACTTTTTAATATTCTCATAGTTTTATTTATAAATTTAATTAGATTGTTAATACGTATATAAATTAATATAATTTATATAAAATATATATGTATTTTTTTTTATTATATATTATAGAGTAAAATACTCATAAATATATATACTGCATATTATGCAAATAATTATTATTTTAATTTTATAGTT